TCCATTCAGTATTATGTTCATCCCAAATTTCTTCAACCGTAGCGTCCTCCATCTCTATTGGAATGGGTCGGGTAGCAATGTCAGATAGGGGCTGGTTTAAAACCCAATTATGACCCCCCAAAAAGGTACTTCTTCCATTGCCGATAGCCGCCTTTATTCCCTGTTTGATATACCTTGTATTTTCCAGAATTCCACGCTAAGTGCTTGAGGCATCTTTTTTGGCTCGAACACGTCGACGTCACATCGGCCTTTACAATATTTAGACCTTAGGACCCTGGACCAGAGTGATTCCGGCTCCGCAAGGACCCTCCAACCGAGTTTGGTAAGGAAGGCCGCATTGGCTTGTCTCATAGCCCTCAACCCGAGTCCACCCGCGTCTTTATCTTGTTTCACTGTGTTCCAAGATACCAGGTGGATCTTTCGGACATCCTCATTGCCACCCCAGAGAAACCTCCTCGACTTACGATCAATGTCATCACATACCGATCGAGGAAGTTTAGCCGTTTGCATTGTGTAATATGGGATGGAGCTGATCGTTGATTGAATCAGGGTACATCTTCCCGCCATCGACAAACATTTAGACTTCCAACCAGCAAGTTTCCCATTAACTCTGTCAAGGACTCGCTGGTATGTCTGTTTAGTGACTCTCCCCGAGATAATGGGAACGCCAAGGTATGGGCCTAAATCATCAGTTTCTTCCATTCCAAGTTCTTCACACACCATACCCCTCATGTCCTCTGAAGTATTGCTGGAAAAGAATACCCTTGATTTATCCAAATTGACGTTTTCACCAGAAGCATCACAAAATCTATCAAGGCACGCTTTGATCGACTTAGCCTGTGCAACTGTAGCCTCACCAAATAAGATAAGATCGTCAGCGAAGAACAAGCTTGAAATGGACGGGCCATCTTTGCATACTTCAAGAGGATGCCACCATCCTTGTTGAACCGCATCATCAATCACATGTTGAAGGCGTTCCATACACATAACAAAGGGGTAGGGAGATAGTGGGTCCCCTTGCCGAACCCCTCGTCCCGGACGGAACATTTCGGTTGGGACCCCATTCCATAGAATTTGCACCCGAGGGCCAGTACAACATCGCATAATAATCTCCAAAAGTAGTTGCGGAATACGCATTTCAAGCAATGTGTCACGAATAAAGCACCACTTGAGTCGATCGTAGGCCTTCTCGAGGTCCACTTTGACAGCCATGTAGCCTGTAGCCCCCTTCTTTTTTATCACGGTATGGACAATTTCTTGCACTATGACAATGTTATCTGTTATTTGCCTTCCTGGAACAAAGCTTGCTTGTGTAGGTGAGATCATGGTCTTGAGGATAGGTTTCAATCTGTTAACAATCACTTTGGTGACAATTTTATAGACAACATTGCACAGAGCAATTGGGCGGAATTGTTTGATTGTCTGGGGATTGTCTACTTTGGGAACCAGCACGAAGTAGGTCTCATCGAATCCGTCCGGGAAGTCTTTACCGGAGAGGATGTCAAGGGTATTACGTATAACGCTTTCACCCACTACATCCCAGTTGCTCTGAAAAAATACGGGCTGGAACCCATCCGGGCCCGGTGCCTTGAAAGCTCCCATTGACATGACTGCCGCCTTAACCTCAGTGGCTGTGTAAGGCTTGATAAGCCTTGAGCGCTGCTCCTCAGTCATCAAAGGGAAGTGATCACTGGGCATATTGTTGTTATATTGGTAAGGCCCTTCATCCTTGAACAGTTTAATGAAGTAGTCACGAACATGATTACGAATGAGTTCCGGGTCTTCAATCCATTCTTGCTGGTCCTTTTGCAGGGTAGCTATGCGATTATATTTCCGTCTAATAATGGTGCTTAGATGGAAATATTTAGTCTTTCGGTCCCCATCTCGAATTGCCTCCATACGAGATTTTTGGAACCACAACAGTTCTTCCTGTTCCAAAACATCGTCGAGCTCACGACGCAGGGCAGCTTTTTTTTTCAGCAAGTATCTCTCCCCTCCATTGGCAATTTTCCTTTGGATTCCTTCTATTCGGACCAGAAGTGTTTTCTTCTTTTGGAAAATGTTTCCAAATATCTCCTTGTTCCACGCTTTGAGAGCTAGAGCAAAGTCTTTAAGAAAAGGAACAAGGGGTTCATTGTTTCTCCAGTTTTGCTTTAGGAACTGTTCAAAATTTTCATGACACATCCATGCTGCCAGGAACCGGAATGGTTTAGCAGCCTCTACGACGGGGTAGAAACCTGTTGTACTTATTAGGATCGGACAATGGTCTGATTGCACTCGAGGTAAGTGTTTGACCGCACCTTACCTTCTTCAAAACGAACTCTCCATTGGTGGTTAGCTAAGCCACGAGCAAGCCTAGCGCATTTTCTTGTACGTTCTGAGTTTCCTCTAATCCAGGTATATTGTTGTCCCGAGAAGCCCAAATCAATCAACCCATTATTTTCTATCCAGTCATTGAAGCGCTTTGATCGTCTAGCTGTATCATCGCATCCCCCATTTCGTTCATCCATTGAAATTTTCTCATTAAAGTCTCCAGCAAGAAGCCAGGGGCGAGGATTGTTGTGTGCAATTTGTTCTAGTTCATCCCACAGAGCTTGTCTCTCCCTGCTCTCCGGGCTTGCATAGATAGCAGAAAAGAGCCACGGTTCTTCACCATGTTTAGCAATTTCAACAGTAATATGCTGAGTATGGTTTTTGTGAGGAGTAAAAGCCACAATCTCGCTCCTCCAAAAGAGCCAAATCCCCCCTTTGAATCCCTCTGCATCAACTCTAGTTTGACCAGAGAAGCCTATTCGGTTGCAAATGCGATCTGCAGTTTCCCCACTGACATGGGTTTCCACCAAGGCCAAGACCGTTGGGTCATGGATCCTAATGAGTTCACGAAGACATGCCAGGAACGGTTTACTTGCCGCCCCTTGCACATTCCAAATCATCAGTTTAATAGACATATTAAACATAGGAAATTTTGGGTAACAATCATAAACGTTACTAGGAACGTCGGGGAGTCTTGTGACATATTCATCACGTAGATCGTTCATGACTCGCAACACCCTCAGGGGGAGTGTTGTGGTCATTAGCAGCTCGTGCTCGCTGTGCTTGGGAGGTAGATATGCTTGAAAGCAGACCACCATCTTGTTGATTAATGGGTGTCCCACCTCCATCCAGGGGGACTCCATGGGGCTCTCTATGCGGAGAGCGTGGTCTGGCAGAAAGTGGTTGATGTGGCAGGGAGGTAGGTTGGGATGGATAGGTGGGTGCACCATAGTTACTGGCTGGAGTGGGGTGAGCTTCGTGTAGGGAGCCGTGAGGTCGCTCACGCAACCTAGCGTTCAAAGGAATTTGGTTGCTTTGGGGAATTAAGCAATTCATAGTTGTGATGTTTGCTATAAAGCAAAACAAACTCGAAATGCGTTTCCGGTTAGTGTGGGCTCCGCACCTCGATCTTGCGATCGAGGGCCTGCAAGGCACTCGATCTTATGGATCGAGGGAGATGTAACGGCCTTAACAGCCAGGTCGAGATAGTCGAGGTCGACTTTAAGAGGTCGAGATAGTCCTTTAAGAGGTCTCCTTAAGAGGTCAACTTCACTCACGTTACTTAAACGTAGGCCCAAGGGTACGGTCGAGCAGATAAATCTCCTTACGAAAGAGTTGCTTCGCACCTCTCGGTGCTTATACCTATCCGTTCAAATCTTTTATTCTTCTACTCAAGAGCTTAAGCTTGACTGGCGCATCCAGAATACCACTTCAAAACCCTTTCCTACAACCGTATCCGAAACTAGGGATCCCTGGTCGAGAAGAAACTTACCCAACCGAATCCATTTTGGGCTGACGCTGGAATCCCCCCCGAAAGTCAGAACCCTGACAACTGCTTTTTTGACTGCAAAATCCTGAGGAAAAGAGTCATCTAGATAGTCTAGGATCACTTCTCCACTTAAAACGGGATTCATTTTCAATATCAATAATATGGGTCCCGCGGTAATCGTTCTCGTGAGGCCTTGACGCCTAAGAAGACTACCGAAGCTGCTCCTGCGAATACTCTGACGAAAGAATCTTCGTCGTACGTCGGGACAGAAGATTGAAACCTTGGCCCTGATAGCAGAGAACTAGGCTGGTGAAGCTGCCAACGCTCCGACGCCGATCGAAAGTCGTTCAAGAAATAAAGGTGTATGATCGATCATAATGGATAAATCTCAGCAAGAACGAAGAAAGTCAATTTCTATAGAACAAGGTCTCGGCCGAACAACACATGCCACGGCGGGGTCAGCGCCCACGGATAAGGGGGTGCTTTCTTAGTCATCGAAGAAGGTGAGCTCGAATACGGGTACCGGAGGACTCACGGTTCCAGCCTTCTTTTCCTGCAATTGTCTACTCTGAGAAGATGGGATTCGATAAGTATGATTTATCTGCTTCACTTGGAAATCAAAGCACTCATCAATTTGACCAAACACGGAATTGCTGCCCCATTTTGGCCAATATCAAACCCATTTCGAAAAATGAATGTATCGGGAGAGTCAATGGTGGCCTGCGGGCAGGGTTTGGTGACGTAGGTAATTTTTTAACTCGCCAGTACGGCGATCCGTACGCTGCCTTCCACGTTCCTCCTCCTATGGCACCGAACATCTGGTCGCTTAACGTCACTAACCACGTGACCACCAGGTTGGCCTCCGTCGACGATTACCTCGGGTGTCGCACTCAGTTTGAAGCTTTTTTGGTGATGCACCAGTTGCAAGGACTAGTTGACGGCCAGTACCCACCCCCTGCTCCATATGTCATTGATGCCTCCGGCTTTCAGCACCCGAATCCCACATATGCCCAGTGGCTTCGGCTTGATCCGTGCGTTCGGTCCTGGCTGTTCGCAACGCTGTCCAATAATTTCTTGAGTGAGGTACGTGACCTGACACACTCGTACCAGATTTGGCAACGCTTGGCTTCGCCTTTCAATACGGCAAGCTTTGCACGCGCTATGGAGTTGCATCGATCGTTAACTAATTTATGTAAGCCTGACAATCAGTCCATGGATGATTATTTGCTTGGTATTAAACTGATCGCCGACTCACTTGCAGCTATTGAATCCCCCGTGTCGGAGCTTGATCTGATTCGTTACATGATTAATGGCTTGCCGAGTGATTACGAACCTGTGATCACAGCCATGACTTATTCGGCAGGTCGACGTGTGACGTTTGATGAGTTTAAAACCAACCCGCTTTTTTATGAGTAGCGTCTTAAAACCCTTCGTGATCGTGATACTCAAATCAGCCATCATCAAGCTTTCGCTACAGGGGGTGCTACGGGAGGGGGGTGGTGCTACTTCTCAGCAAAGTCTGCCAAACAGTACCAGCAACAATCGTCAGCAGAACAACCGCAACAATTCCCGCCGTGGAGGTCGCAACAATAATTATCGCGGCAGGGGCCGTGGTCGGGGTCAACAGACCGGTCGCGGTCAGCCCGCGACTCAACAGCAGCAACAGTCCACCGCTTCCGGTGGTGCCTCTAACGGTTTGCCATATCTTTCTGTAAACTGTGATTCTGTTGGGTTATGTGATAGTACGCGTGCCACTAACCACTGTGATTCTCTCTTAGCGGGCAACAATTCTACTGACAGGACATTGGCCCCCCCAAAAATTTTCTTGTTTGTCGCTTTTGTTATTATCCTGGTCACCCTGCGTCACAGTGTCCTTTCAGGTCCACCGGTAATCAAGCGCTTCCTTCAGCCTCATCTTTTGCTACCATGCCTACTGGAGATGCTAACGACGCGCTTTGGTACCCGGATTCGGCCGCGTCCGCTCACATGACATCCAACGAAGGTATTCTTTCTTCTAGTTCTACTTACAATGGCCCCGTTGATGTGACTGTTGCGAATGGTACTCGACTTCCCATATCTAAAATTGGTAGTGTTCATCTGCATGCCTCGCCTAAACCATTGTCTCTTAAGTCTGTTTACTGTTAACCGGGTCTTAAACACAATTTAATCCCTGTTAAACAGCTTTGTGATGACAATAATGTGTCTGTGTGTTTTGACTCTTCCTCTGTTTGTGTCAAGGACCTGAAAACGGGGACGGTTCTGCTTCGGGGCTCCAGTAAGGGCAATGTCTACCCCATCCAGCCTTCCATAGTTCCTGCGTCTACTTCGGCCTTCATGACGGTTCAAGCGTCTGCGGAGCTTTGGCATCGTCGTCTAGGCCACACGAGTAATAGAGTCATGTCTCGTCTTAGGAAAAAAAAGAATATTGTGTTGAACGACCAGTTCGACAACACATTATTGTCATGTAAGCTAGCTAAGTCTACTAGGCTCCCTTTTAATGATGTCGAACATGTTTTTGATTCCCCTTTGCAGTTGATACATTCCGATGTGTGGAAGTCCCCTATTAAATCGAAGCTTAACTTTGAGTTTTTTGTTATTTTTGTTGACGACTTCTCTCGTTATTCTTGGATTTATCCTATGCGATTTAAGTCGGAAGTTTTTAGCTATTTTTGTGCTTTTCAAAAATTGGTGGAGAATTTGTTTCAAGATCAAACGTTTTCAAAGTGATGGAGGTCTTGAATTCGACAACACGCCTTTAAAACTTTTATTGATTGCGGAATTCTTTTCCGTAAATCTTGTCCCGGCACCCCTGAACAGAATGGGGTTGCGGAGCGGAAGCATCGCCATGTCATAGAAATGGCACGCACGTTTCTTGTGCACGCTGACCTCCCGGGACAATATTGGGTCGATGCGGCTTATGCCGCCGTTTTCACTATTAATCGCCTACCCTCGTCTGTTTTAAATGGCGTGTGTCCATACAACCGTTTGTTTTCAAGAGACCCAGTCGTTTCTTAAAGTTTTCGGTTGTGAATGTTTTCCACATATCACTCTTAATCCTCCTCAGAAATTAGCTCCACGATCGGTACGATGTCTTTTTATTTGCTATGCCGCTAACTACAAGGGGTATCGCTGTCTCGACCCTTCTACGGGTCGTGTTTATGTGAGTCGTCATGTGAGGTTCCATGAACATGTGTTTCCCTATCGTCAACTGGTCCGTTCTGCGCCGTCTACTACTCTGGGTGGCGATGATACTTCCCCACTCCTTCTAGTAGCTCAATGGCCTACAATTACTCGGGATCGTCTAGTGTCGGACGACGGTTCTTTGCGTCCTGTGCAGCGCGGGTCCGTGCTGCCTTCCCCGGTCGAGTCCTCCCCAGTCGAGTCACCTTCTGTCGCTCACTCCCCCTCCCCGGTTGCGTCTGCCCAGCCTTTACCCCATGTCGCGTCCCCTGGGGGCGTCCCGTCCACCGCTGGATCGCCTGGGGCATCCCAGGTCCGCACACCCTTGCCGCCCAGCTCGGACAACACGCTCACACAGAGCTGTGGTGCCCGGATGTCGGCGGCATCCAGCCCGGGCGGCTCTCCCAGCACCTCAGGTGCTGCCGCGGGACCTGATCCGGCCCCTGTTCCCAGCTCCTCGAGAGCTCTAGTCCCCGTTGCGTCGTGTGTCGCTCGGCCCCATCCCCCTCATCATATGCAGACACGTTCCAAATCGGACATTGTGAAACCCCGGATTTTGTTCTCTTTGCACACCTTGGCTACCGAGGTGGAACCCACTTCGTTCACGCAAGCGAACAAAGATCCAAAAAGGCGACAGGCTATGGCAGATGAATTCAACGCCTTAATTGAGAACCTTACGTGGGATTTAGTGCCCTATCGTGACGGCATCAACTTGGTTACTTGTAAGTGGGTCTATAAGACTAAATATAAGGCGGATGGCACTGTTGAGCGTCCGAAGGCTCGTCTGGTCGCGCGTGGCATCAATCAGTTGGGTTGGCAGGTATTGATTTCCATGAGACTTTCAGTCCTGTAGTAAAACCTACTACTGTTCGTCTTGTCTCTTGCTGTTTCTTGCTATTGGGTTGTCCGTCAACTTGACGTCAAGAATGTCTTCCTACATGGTTGACGAGGAGGTCTACATGCAGCAACCTCCTGGTTTTGTCCATCCCCAGTACCCGAACGGCTTCGCCGATCTATCTATGGCCTGAAACAATCCCCTAGAGCTTGGTATCATCGTTTTAGTGCGTTTCTTGCTACTCTTGGCTTTACATGCAGCAGATGTGATACTTCCATGTTAGTTTTCCATTCTGGTCCTCACATTATTATTCTCCTGCTGTATGTCGATGATATCGTTCTTACAGGTAGTTCCCCCGCCCTTCTCTCATTACTGATTGCTCGCCTGAGCTCGGCTTTTGCCATGAAAGACTTGGGGGATCTACACAACTTTCTGGGGGTTCAGGCGGTGCGGACTTCCACTGGTTTGTTCTTGTCACAACACAAGTATGTGTCTGACTTGCTGCGTAAGTTTCATCTCCATACTCTGAAACCCGTTCGCACCCCTTTCTCGGACCTCTTTGTCCTTGTCGGATGGTGAGTTGTTGGCTGACCCCACTGAGTATCGTAGCATGGTAGGTGCACTGCAGTACTTGACCCTAACCCGACCTGATATCGCCGTTAATATGGTTTGTCAATTTATGCATGCTCCTCGTACTACTAACTTTGCTGCTGTTAAGCGTATTTTCAGGTAGAGGAGTATAGGTATCTGATCATGGTTTGTTTCTAGTCTCCTCTGCTGTGCCTCGCTGTTTGGTAGCCTATTCTGATGCCGACTGGGCCGGTTGTCCCGACAGTCGCCGTTCTACCACGGGTTTCGCTGTGTTCCTTGGCCCTAACCTTGTGTCCTGGCGCTCGAAGAAGCAACCCACTGTCTCTCGATCTTCCACGGAGGCGGAGTATCGCGCTGTTGCCTACACTGTTGCTGAAACTATGTTCATCCGCCATCTCCTTGCCGAGATTGGTATTTTTCTTCGTCCTCCGGTGCGGGTCCTGTGTGACAATGTGAGTGCTACTTACATGGCAGCGAACCCAGTCTTGCATGACCGCAGCAAACACATTGCTGTCGATTACCACTTCGTTCGTGAGCAAGTTGCTAATGGTTCGTTGTCTGTCAAGTATGTTCCGACTAAGCTGCAGTTAGCGGATATTTTCACAAAGGGGTTGTCTTCTCAGCAGTTTTTGTTCCTTAAGTCCAATCGAAGGAAAGAGACGTAACGTGAGTGTGGACTCCGTGCCTCGTGCGCTAGCACGACCTACCCCAAGGAGATTTATCTACTCGATCTTACGATCGAGGACCTGACGGGACTCGAGCGCCAGCGAAGAGGGAGTTTAAGTAACGTGAGTGCAGTTGACCTCTTAAAGGACTACGGATTTATCTGCGTAGGCACTTTAGTGACTCGATCGAGTTTACGAGATCGAGGTGGGAGACGGAACGGAGTGTACACGGAGTGCAATTGATGGAGATTTATCTGCTCGATCTCCTAGATCGAGGACCTGATGGGACTCGAGCTTTAGCGAAGAGGAAGTTTAAGCAACGTGAATAAATTGATGGAGATTTATCTGCTCGATCTCCTAGATCGAGGACCTGATGGGACTCGAGCTGCGATCCTCGTAACATCCAGGTCTCCTTAACATCTAGGTCGATTTCACTCCGTTGCATCTCCCGCACTCACGTTACGTCTCTTTCCTATCGGTCGAGTAGATAAATCTCCTACCCCACCAGATGTTTAAGTAACGTGAATACAATTGAGCTATTAAAGGATATTAAGGAAGCTCTTACGAGGCTTTACATCTTGTAACGGAGTGAAATCGACCTAGATGTTAAGGAGACCTAGATGTTAAGTTGTCCTGGAAGTTAAAGAGAGCTCTTACGAGGAGTGATAAAAGACGTAACGTAAATACAGTTATTAAAGGAGATTAAGGAACCTCTTATGAGAAGTGCGGGAGATGTAACGTTATACAATCAACCTATTAAAGGATATTAAGGAACCTCTTACGAGGAGTGCGGGAGACGTAACGTTATGTGGAGATTTATCTGCGTAGGGACTTTAGTCACTCGACCGAGTTTACGAGGTCGAGGACCTGACGGGACTCGAGCGGCGATCCTCGACCTATCGGTCGAGTAGATAAATCTCCTGCCCCACCAGATGTTTAAGTAATGTAATGATAAAAGACGTAACGTAAATGCTGTTGATCCATTAGATATTAAGGAACCTCTTATGAGAAGTGCGGGAGATGTAACGTTATACAATCGAGCTATTAAAGGAAGTTAAAGAGAGCTCCTATGAGGAGTGCGGGAGACGTAACGTTATGTGGGAGACGTAACGGGAGTAGAGTCGACCTAGATGTTAATGAGACCTATTAAAGGATATTAAGGAACCTCTTATGAGGCTTTACATCTTGTAACGGAGTGCGGGAGACGTAACGTTATGTGGGAGACGTAACGGGAGTAGAGTCGACCTAGATGTTAATGAGACCTCTTTAAGGATATTAAGGAACCTCTTATGAGAAGTGCGGGAGATGTAACGGAGTGAAATCGACCTAGATGTTAAGGAGACCTCTTAAAGGATGTTAGGAGATGGGAGATGCAACGGAGTGTAATCGACCTCTTAAAAGATGTTAAGTCGACCTGGATGTTAGGAGATGGGAGATGCAACGGAGTGTAATCGACCTCTTAAAAGATGTTAAGGAGACCTCTTAAAGGATGTTAGGAGATGGAGATTTATCTGCTCGATCTCCTAGATCGAGGACCTGAAGGGACTCGACCGTACGGGAGCCCTTGCGCCCGTGTAATCGACCTCTTAAAAGATGTTAATGAGATGGGAGATGTAACGGAGTGTAATCGACCCGGATATTAAGGAACCTCTTATGAGGCAGTGATAAAAGACGTAACGTAAATTTTACCTATTAAAGGAGATTAAGGAACCTATTATAGAAAGTGCGGGAGATGTAACGTTATACAACCGATGGAAGACGTAACGTGAATACAATTGAGCTATTAAAGGAAGTTAAAGAGAGCTCTTACGAGGAGTGATAAAAGACGTAACGTAAATACAGTTATTAAAGGAGATTAAGGAACATATTATAGAAAGTGCGGGAGATGTAACGTTATACAATCAACCTATTAAAGGATATTAAGGAACCTCTTACGAGGAGTGCGGGAGACGTAACGTTATGTGGCCCTTTAGGGACTCGACCGTTGCCAAACCCAACCCCTGCCCCACCAGACTACTTTAAGTAACGTAAATGCAGTTGAGCTATACTAGTTAAATAGAGCTCTTACGAGGAGTGATAAAAGACGTAACGTAAATTTAACCTATTAAAGGATATTAAGGAACATATTATAGAAAGTGCGGGAGATGTAACGTTATACAATCGATGGGAGATGTAACGGAGTGTAATCGACCAGGATATTAAGGAACCTCTTACGAGGAGTGAAATCGACCTAGATGTTAAGGAGACCGGGATGTTAGGAGATGGGAGATGTAACGGAGTGCAATCGACCTCTTAAAAGATGTTAATGAGACCTATTAAAGGATATTAAGGAACCTCTTATGAGGCAGTGATAAAAGACGTAACGTAAATTTTACCTATTAAAGGAGATTAAGGAACCTATTATAGAAAGTGCGGGAGATGTAACGTTATACAACCGATGGAAGACGTAACGTGAATACAATTGAGCTATTAAAGGAAGTTAAAGAGAGCTCTTACGAGGAGTGAAGTCTTCCTAGATGTTAAGTTGCCCTGGATATTAAGGAACCTCCTACGAGGAGTGAAATCGACCTAGATGTTAAGGAGACCTGGATGTTAGGAGACCTCTTAAAGGATGTTAGGAGATGGGAGATGCAACGGAGTGTAATCGACCTCTTAAAAGATGTTAAGGAGACCTGGATGTTAGGAGATGGGAGATGTAACGGAGTGTAATCGACCTCTTAAAAGATGTTAAGTTGCCCTGGATATTAAGGAACCTCCTACGAGGAGTGCGGGAGACGTAACGTTATGTGGCCCTTTAGGGACTCGACCGTTGCCAAACCCAACCCCTGCCCCACCAGACTACTTTAAGTAACGTAAATGCAGTTGAGCTATACTAGTTAAATAGAGCTCTTACGAGGCTTTACATCTTGTAACGGAGTGAAATCGACCTAGATGTTAAGGAGACCTAGATGTTAATGAGACCTATTAAAGGATATTAAGGAACCTCTTATGAGGAGTGATAAAAGACGTAACGTAAATTTAACCTATTAAAGGATATTAAGGAACCTATTATAGAAAGTGCGGGAGATGTAACGTTATACAATCGACCTATTAAAGGATATTAAGGAACCTCTTACGAGGAGTGAAATCGACCTAGATGTTAAGGAGACCTGGATGTTAGGAGACCTCTTAAAGGATGTTAGGAGATGGAGATTTATCTGCTCGATCTCCTAGATCGAGGACCTGATGGGACTCGACCGTACGGGAGCCCTTGCGCCCGTGTAATCGACCTCTTAAAAGATGTTAAGGAGACCTGGATGTTAGGAGACCTGGATGTTAGGAGACCTAGATGTTAAGGAGACCTGGATGTTAGGAGATGGGAGATGTAACGGAGTGTAATCGACCTCTTAAAAGATGTTAAGTTGCGCAGGATGTTATAGGGACTCGACTGCCAGGGGGAGGGGGTTTAAAGAACGGAGTGAAAACGGAGTGCAGTTGATGGGAGACGTAACGTAATGGAGTCGACCTCTTACGAGTATAGGGACTCTCCCGCTCCGTGCCACCGGAGGCTAAAGCGAGGTGCAGAGCGCACGAAGGAGATTTATCTGCTCGATCGTAAGATCCCCCTTAACATCCAGGTCGACTTCACTCACGTTACGTCGTAGTTTGGCGGTTCAGTAACATCCAGGTCTCCTAAACATCTAGGTCTCCTTAACATCTAGGTCGATTTCACTCCGTTACAAGATATTAAAGCACGTTACAAGATATTAAAGCACGTTACGTCTCTTTCCCAAACTACTGATTTATCTGCGTAGGGACTTTAGTCACTCGACCGAGTTTACGAGGTCGAGGATCGCGGCTCGAGTCCCCGTAACATCCTGCGCAACTTAACATCTTTTAAGAGGTCGATTACACTCCGTTACATCTCCCATCTCCTAACATCCAGGTCTCCTTAACATCTAGGTCTCCTAACATCCAGGTCTCCTAACATCCAGGTCTCCTTAACATCTTTTAAGAGGTCGATTACACGGGCGCAAGGGCTCCCGTACGGTCGAGTCCCATCAGGTCCTCGATCTAGGAGATCGAGCAGATAAATCTCCATCTCCTAACATCCTTTAAGAGGTCTCCTAACATCCAGGTCTCCTTAACATCTAGGTCGATTTCACTCCTCGTAAGAGGTTCCTTAATATCCTTTAATAGGTCGATTGTATAACGTTACATCTCCCGCACTTTCTATAATAGGTTCCTTAATATCCTTTAATAGGTTAAATTTACGTTACGTCTTTTATCACTCCTCATAAGAGGTTCCTTAATATCCTTTAATAGGTCTCATTAACATCTAGGTCTCCTTAACATCTAGGTCGACTTCACTCCTCGTAAGAGCTCTATTTAACTAGTATAGCTCAACTGCATTTACGTTACTTAAAGTAGTCTGGTGGGGCAGGGGTTGGGTTTGGCAACGGTCGAGTCCCTAAAGGGCCACATAACGTTACGTCTCCCGCACTCCTCGTAAGAGGTTCCTTAATATCCTTTAATAGGTTGATTGTATAACGTTACATCTCCCGCACTTTCTATAATATGTTCCTTAATCTCCTTTAATAACTGTATTTACGTTACGTCTTTTATCACTCCTCGTAAGAGCTCTCTTTAACTTCCTTTAATAGCTCAATTGTATTCACGTTACGTCTTCCATCGGTTGTATAACGTTACATCTCCCGCACTTTCTATAATAGGTTCCTTAATCTCCTTTAATAGGTAAAATTTACGTTACGTCTTTTATCACTGCCTCATAAGAGGTTCCTTAATATCCGGGTCGATTACACTCCGTTACATCTCCCATCTCATTAACATCTTTTAAGAGGTCGATTACACGGGCGCAAGGGCTCCCGTACGGTCGAGTCCCTTCAGGTCCTCGATCTAGGAGATCGAGCAGATAAATCTCCATCTCCTAACATCCTTTAAGAGGTCTCCTTAACATCTTTTAAGAGGTCGATTACACTCCGTTGCATCTCCCATCTCCTAACATCCTTTAAGAGGTCTCCTTAACATCTAGGTCGATTTCACTCCGTTACATCTCCCGCACTTCTCATAAGAGGTTCCTTAATATCCTTAAAGAGGTCTCATTAACATCTAGGTCGACTCTACTCCCGTTACGTCTCCCACATAACGTTACGTCTCCCGCACTCCGTTACAAGATGTAAAGCCTCATAAGAGGTTCCTTAATATCCTTTAATAGGTCTCATTAACATCTAGGTCGACTCTACTCCCGTTACGTCTCCCACATAACGTTACGTCTCCCGCACTCCTCATAGGAGCTCTCTTTAACTTCCTTTAATAGCTCGATTGTATAACGTTACATCTCCCGCACTTCTCATAAGAGGTTCCTTAATATCTAATGGATCAACAGCATTTACGTTACGTCTTTTATCATTACATTACTTAAACATCTGGTGGGGCAGGAGATTTATCTACTCGACCGATAGGTCGAGGATCGCCGCTCGAGTCCCGTCAGGTCCTCGACCTCGTAAACTCGGTCGAGTGACTAAAGTCCCTACGCAGATAAATCTCCACATAACGTTACGTCTCCCGCACTCCTCGTAAGAGGTTCCTTAATATCCTTTAATAGGTTGATTGTATAACGTTACATCTCCCGCACTTCTCATAAGAGGTTCCTTAATCTCCTTTAATAACTGTATTTACGTTACGTCTTTTATCACTCCTCGTAAGAGCTCTCTTTAACTTCCAGGACAACTTAACATCTAGGTCTCCTTAACATCTAGGTCGATTTCACTCCGTTACAAGATGTAAAGCCTCGTAAGAGCTTCCTTAATATCCTTTAATAGCTCAATTGTATTCACGTTACTTAAACATCTGGTGGGGTAGGAGATTTATCTACTCGACCGATAGGAAAGAGACGTAACGTGAGTGCGGGAGATGCAACGGAGTGAAATCGACCTAGATGTTAAGGAGACCTGGATGTTACGAGGATCGCAGCTCGAGTCCCATCAGGTCCTCGATCTAGGAGATCGAGCAGATAAATCTCCATCAATTTATTCACGTTGCTTAAACTTCCTCTTCGCTAAAGCTCGAGTCCCATCAGGTCCTCGATCTAGGAGATCGAGCAGATAAATCTCCATCAACTGCATTCACGTTACATCTCCCGCACCCCGTTGCGTCTCTTTCCCCACCAGAAGTTTAAGTAACGTAATGGTAAGAGACGTAACGTGAGTGCGGGAGATGTAACGGAGTGAAATCGACCTAGATGTTAAGGAGACCTGGATGTTAGGAGACCTCTTAAAAGATACCCCTTAAGGAGACCCAGTTGTTACGAGTAGAGCGTAAGTCGTTCTCTTTTCGACTTTAGAATTGCTTAAAGAGGGAGTCGAGATTACATCTCGACCCTCTTTAAGCAATTCTAACACACAAAAACAATCGGTCGAGTCGCACCTTCTTTAAGAGGTCGACTGCACAAGGTTACGTTTCCCACCATCTCTTTCCCCACCTAAGATAGGGAGCCCTTGCGCCCGTTGTGCAGTCGACCTCTTAAGTAACGTTGGCGCCTATAGTTCAAAAACCTTTAAACCAGCGGAGCGGTTGAGGCAGGGTTGGCCCGACCTGTCGGTCTCACGACCTTTCTCCCTGGTTCACGCACTCTCACACTCTGGCAGCTCCCCTGCACCTACCAAATATCCCGATTCTAGTCGTGTCCAATTCGTTTCGGCTCGGATTTCTTCTAGAAAGTGGGTTCCCCTTACGGCATTCCTTGGTATTTGATTAGCACGAAAATCTGGTAGCTCAGTATCCCCAATTCTTCTCTACTGTCAATGAATCGACCTCATCCTAGGAAGGAATTCCGGAGCTTCCGGACCATCCATTTTGGAACTCGCTTTTCCTCTTCCTAGGCATGGTTCCTCCTCGTATCGGATATGATCCGGGAGTCCTGTTTGGTAGCTGATCATAGCATCACTGCCCTGACCAACGCAGGCTCATCAAACGACGCGTTACGCACCCGCTCTTTCACTCGGGCTCACCCTTCGGTGGTGGAAGAATCATTGCTAACCTTGGGACGATCCCTACCACTTCTGATAAGAAAGAAATTCCCGCCCGAAGATGAATTTCAAGGCCCGTTAGATATATATAAATAGGTGGAAGAGAAAGTAGGGCTAGAGCAGCACAAGAATCATCCCTCTTACTGATATGGCGAGCTTCGGTACGAGAGAATGTAGGTAGGCCCCTGGTAGACGTGCAGCGCGGCCCGCCCTTTCTTCTTCGCAGCGAGCTAGGTCTTTCTAGGGGTTCTTCATTTATGCCATTTTTGCCGGGATATTTTTCAATTCTCATCAATTTATGCTTCACAGATTGATCGATTCCCGGTGGAACTTTTCTATACCCTAGTCCGGGCCATGTGTGGGATCATCATCTCGTCGGTGTAACTTAACATCCCTTGTTGGGAAACGTACTAGATGGCTTCCGCTTCAAATCTTATTCTCCTATCTTCCTGGATTGGGATGAGGAAAACGTCTCCTCGGCAGATAAATTACATACCAGGGAACTCCGAACCTTCTCATTCCGAGAGGTATATGTGATTGGGTAATGGAACGAAGAGGAGCTCGGCGACGATGGGCAAAGGCTACGACCATAAGGATATGTCCACTAAGAAAGAGCAACTCCATCGATTGGAGAATTCCTACCAAATAAAACCAACCTTTCCTGGAAGAAGTGAGCCGGGTAGGGCATTCGTATTGTCGGACTTCTTTTTATCAGAGAATCTAGCCCTTTTAGAAAATCACGTACCCAAGGCTACCCTAGGGCGGAGGTAAGAGAATTCAATATTGGATCTCACCAGCCTTACACCCTGATCGATCTCAACTCTACCATAACGAAGTTCTACCCCTCGTAACGGAGTGCAGTCGACCCAAAGAAATCTACTTTCAGGTTCGCTACCTTTTAAGAGGTCTCCTTAACATCTAGGTCGATTTCACTCCGTTACAAGATATTAAAGCACGTTACGTCTCTTTCGGTAGCAGGAGTCGTTTGGTAGGGTAGGACGTTTAAGTAACGGAGTTCAAGGAACGGAGTGCAGTTGACCTCTTAAAGACGGGACTCGACTGATCCCTTGGGCCTACGTTTAAGTAACGTCCTACCCCATGGAGATTTATCTGCTCGATCTCCTAGATCGAGGACCTGACGGGACTCGAGCTTGCGATCCTCGACCTAGCGGTCGAGTAGAAAAATCTCCTGCCCCACCAGACTATTTTAAGTAACGTGAGTGTGGAGATTTATCTGCGTAGGGACTTTAGTCACTCGACCAAGTTTACGAGGTCGAGGCGGGAGACGGAACGGAGTGTACACGGAGTGCAGTTGACCTCGGATGTTATAGGGACTCTCCCTTCGGGTTCGCTACCTATCGGTTTTTGTCTATCGCTACCTTTCAGGTAGCAGCCTCCGGAAAGAGACGTAACGTGCTTTAATATCTTGTAACGGAGTGCGGGAGACGTAACGTAATGAAGTCGACCTAGATGTTAATGAGACCTAGATGTTAAGGAGACCTGGATGTTAGGAGAAAAAAGATGTTAGGAAACCTCTTAAATAATGTTCCTACCCCACCAGAAGTTTAAGTAACGTAATGGTAAGAGACATAACGTGAGTGAAGTCGACCTGGATGTTAGGAGACCTCTTAAAGGAGACCTCTTAAAGGACTACTTCGACCTCTTGGGAGACCTCTTAGGAGACCTCTTAAAGCATCCCCAACTTAACTTACGACGACCGGAACTCCAGAACAATTAATTAGTTGCTTCCTTACCAAACAAAAAGGGGATTTTTAATTAATTAATTTGAAAAAAGGAAGAAATTTTTAGATGAAAGCGAAAAAAACCATGACTTCTAGCTAGTTCTTTGAAGTGTTCACATCTAGCAGACGGTTTCAGAGGTTCGAGAGCTAAGGCATTTACGGGGCCCAGTGAATTACATAAATTGGGATTGGAATCTACTTTTGGAAAGTCTCCAATAGCTTTTTTTGCAAAGGAAGCAAAGCTGAAATTCAATGAAGTTGGAAAAGGAAATATCCGAGCAAGAGAAAGAAATGAATACCTACGAAATTACATAAATGAAGATCTCCGACTCGACCGCTAGGGGAGCCCTTGCGCCTACGTTTAAGTAACGGGGCCTACCCCACCATACTACGTCGACCTCTTAAAGTCGACCTCTTAAAGTTGTTGAGTGACGAAAGGAACTCGGTGGTTCTCCAAAGTTTAAGTTGTCACTCTCAGTATAAATCCCATCCTATTCGAATTCACTGGTCACCCCTTCTTCAAGGGATGAGTAGTCTAGTGTATCGCCCTGGTAGAAGAAAGAGCCGTGAAGATCAGGTCAAGCACAATCATCTCACTTCGGCTAGAGAGAACGTTGTGTCGGGCCGGGGTATGGGAAAGAAGAAACTCGAGGAGGTACCTTATGGAACGCATTCTCCGTAGAGAGGACCCCCTTTATAATTTTTTTATATAGAAAGCTCCTACTGGTTAGAAAGAAAATGAGTGGAAATGGAGTAGAACTCTTTCAATCATTCTTCTTTTTTTTCTTCTCAGGCATCAGCAGTCTCGGAAAGAGAAGGCATCACGTTAGACACTCGATGTAGACCTCGGTATGACTACGATCTATCCTCTTACCTAAACTCCCCTTCGGGCGGATGGAAGAAAAGCAGCTTCCCCGCTTTGTTCTATTTAGGCTTCTGCCTGCAAGGATATGAAATGGATGATTCTGTATTTGGTTGTACTTCTTCTCGGATTAGCTGTACACCCTACCGAAAGAGAAAGAAAAGACTAATAATTATGTTCAGTCAAGCAAGTAAGGAAAAAAAAGAAATACCCTGAACTTCAGATAAATCTCCTTTTTCGTGAACGGAGAAGTTAGAGAGAATTCGGATCTCTACCAACATGTGATAGCATCTGGCTCATCTGGGGAAGATGCGGCTAAGCGAGCGATGATGGCCGATGGTTTCCACTTGAAAAGCGGATCCTGTACGACAAGACCTTAACTTGCTCGGCCCGGTCTTACTAGGTTCGCGAGCGAGAAGAAAGAGCTTTTCTTTTCGTATGAAAGCAGTTGGGGCTCGGACCTGCTCCGCCATGGAGGGCTCGACCGGATAGGGATAGCATATCTCAGATGCGGAACACAGATAGGACAGGTAGAAAGGTAGAGTAGATTTCTTTAGGTCTCCCTTAAGAGGTCGACTGCACTTAAGAGGTAGACTGCACTTAAGAGGTCTCCTTAACATCTAGGTCAACTTCACTCACGTTACTTAAAATAGTCTGGTGGTTCAGTAACATCCGGGTCTCCTAAACATCGTTTAAGAGGTCTCCTAACATCCAGGTTCCTCTAACATCTAGGTCTCTTTAACATCTAGGTCAACTTCACTCCTCGTAAGAGGTTTCTTTAACATCTAGGTCAGGTTAACTGCATTCACGTTACGTCTCCCGCACTCCGTTGCATCTCCCGCACTCCTCATAAGAGGTTCCTTAATATCCGGGTCGATTACACGGGCGCAAGGGCTCCCGTACGGTCGAGTCCCTAAAGGGCCATCTCATTAACATCTAGGTCGACTTCATTACGTTACTTAAACATCTGGTGGGGCAGGAGATTTATCTACGTAGGGACTTTAGTCACTCGACCGAGTTTACGAGGTCGAGGATCGCAGCTCGAGTCCCGTCATAAATAGTTTGGTGGGGTAGGCGATCCCCCGGATCGAGGGCCTTTAAGTGCTGGCGCACGAGCAGATAAATCTCCACATAACGTTACATCTCCCGCACTCCTCGTAAGAGGTCTTTTTAACATCTATCTAGGTCAACTGCATTCACGTTACATCTCCCGCACTTACGTTACGTCTCTTTCCCCTGGCGGTCGAGTCCCGTCAGGTCCTCGACCTTGTAAACTCGGTCGAGTGACTAACTACGCAGATAAATCTCCACACAACGTAGGCGCAAGGGCTTCGCTTACGCTCTTCAGGCGCAAGGGCTCCCTATCGGTCTTTTTGGTGGGGCAGGGGTTGGGTCTGGCATCGGTCGAGTCGCTTCGCACCTTTATGCGGATCGCTCAGAGAGCTCTCTCCAATTCCGGACCAGACCGGGCCAGAACTCTTTGAAATGAGATACTTGCTCGGCTCTTTCTTCGACGGAGCGAGAATTAGATGTTCGTATTGATCGAGACTTATAATAGTATGATAGTTCGATTCATCCAGAATCTTTACTTTGATTCAGAAAGTCTCCGCTATGCTAGGCGCTTACCCGATCTTGTAGGTTTTGCCTTGATCGAATTTAGAAAGATGGAAAAGGAGTTCAGAAGATATTGGAAAACGCACGGGTAGGCCGAGATTTCGAGTATAAACCCAAATGAGCACGAAAACAAAGGAATCTAGTATGAGAGTGGGTGCGGATACTCCGGAAATCCATTTTTTTTGTTCAGAATTCTTCCCAAGAATATGGATGGAAAAGAGTCAGGAAGGGGTAAGAAGCTGAGTAGCTTACGCGAATCCATAACTTTTCTCCTCGCCCCGTGCCTTTCTTATCGGCCGGACAGAAGAATAGAAAACAGATCGTTCTATCAATCTCAGGAAAGAGTCCCCGTAGTAAGAATAAGAAGAAGATCTGAAAGAAAGCGCACCTATGGATGAATGTCTCATCAGTCGGATTCGGATACAGAATTGAGATTCCAGAGGTAAAAAGCCCTTACCCGAAATGCTAAAGGATGCCAATCTCAGTAGTCGGAAGAAAATTGTCGGAAAGAAGTTTGTGTTGCGTCCGCAGTCTCCACTACCCTGATATGAAGATCAAAAAAAGGAAAGGGCCTATCCGAAAAACTAATGCTCGCTTCGTCTCGTTAAATTTTTTTATGTCATTCTCCGATCTGACCTATGAAGGGAGTGATCTACCTACCCATGGAGAGGGATTCAGCTATCAAAGAAGTAGATGAAGGTGCTCTATCTATAAGTTGACGAGAAGATAGAGTGATAGAAATAGCAAACTAAAACCAAAAGTCCCGCCCCGAACTTTCTCACCGGTGAAGTCAAATAAAAAAACCTAATCCCTTTCACACCAATTAGAATAAGCAAAATGCAGTCATACGAAGGAATACCCGTTTTGTTACGACCGTCGGCTCGAGCTATCAGATTGAGAGAGGTCCGGAGGAGTTAGACCACAAGGCCCCCTCCCGGTTCTTAAACTAAGGCGCCAACGTTATGAGGTCGACCTAAAATAGGTAGCGAGACTGCTACCGAGGAGATTTATCCGCTCGACCGAAGGAAAGAGACGTAACGTGAGTGCGGGAGATGTAACGTGAATGCAATCGACCTATTAAAGTAAAAAAGACCTCTTACGAGGAGTGAAGTCGACCTGGATGTTAGGAGACCTGGATGTTACTGAACCACCAAACTACTGAGACGTAACGGAGTGTGGACTCCGTGCCTCGATCGTAAGATCTCCCTTAACATCCAGGTCTCCTAACATCCAGGTCGACTTCACTCCTCGTAAGAGGTCTTTTTTACTTTAATAGGTCGATTGCATTCACGTTACATCTCCCGCACTCACGTTACGTCTCTTACCTATCCGTTCCTGACTCTCGGGCGAGAGGCACGAACGTAGGGGAGATAAATTTATTATGTGTAAAAAGCTGCTTCCCTAAAGAGAGATGCTTAGGGCACAAAGTCTCGGATATGAATACAACTCCATCACTGAAAGCGAGTGAGTGGCTCTCGGGCGAGAGTCACGAAACGGATAGGTAAAAGACGTAACGTTATAGAGGAAGACGTAACGTGAATAAATTGACCTATATTAGATGTTAAAGAGACCTCTTACGAGGAGTGAAGTCGACCTAGATGTTAAGGGAGACCTATTAAAGGATATTAAGGAACCCCTTATGAGAAGTGCGGGAGATGTAACGTTATACAATCGATGGGAGATGTAACGGAGTGCGGGAGACGTAACGTGAATGAGGAAGACGTAACGTAAATGAGGGCTCCGCGCCTCGATCGTAAGATCGAGGTGGTGGCCCTTTAGGGACTCGAGCGTAAGCGAAGAGGGAGTTTAAGTAACGGGAGTGAAGTCGACCTCATAAAAGGGACTCGAGCCGCGATCCTCGACCTCGTAAACTCGGTCGAGTGACTAAAGTCCCTACGTACTATTAGATAAATCTCCACACTCACGTTACGTCTCTTTCCTTTCCACACAACGTTACTTAAACTATAGGCGCAAGGGCTCCCTTTCGGGTATGGGCTCGAGAACCACGAGATTTCATTGATTTCCGCTTATTTGAAATTTTTAAAATTGTGAAATCAATGATAAAAATTTTCTAATTATCCCGTCTTTTTTGAAAGAAAATGGAGATTTTTAGCAAAGTTCATATCTTAAGATAATATGTTCTTCAAAAAGAGGCCTACAAAAGAAGAGAAATTCTTTCCAACAAACTTTTTCACACTTTTTGCCCGTAGGTCCCTGGTTGTGCTCAGGTTGATGAGAAATAATCGTATGCATGGGTTTGTTGACCATCAATGGTCGTGGAATCGACCTCTTAAAGGAGACCTGGATGTTAGTCGACCTCTTAGGAGACCTCTTAGTCGACCTCTTAAAGGACTTTGGATAAAAGCTAGAGAAGGTGGCCGCATATGGTGATAGCATCGTCTACCTCACACCTGCCTTTATCTTAAATTTACCTAGGGCGAGCTGCTTCGCCCCTTAACCAGAATGCAAATAAGAGTTAGAATCAATTTAATAAGTCACAGGGAAGACTACCGAAAGCAGGAGTTAGTTTTGAAGTTCGGTGTAAAGGATAAAAAGAAATTCTTTAAGAAAGTTGAACAAGTTAGAGAAATTCAGTAAAGGAAAAGGAAGCCGCTTGAGAAAAGGTAGAAGGTTTCCTTTCTTTCTTGTTTGTTTTTAGCTCTTCAAGGATAGTTTGGGCCTACCCCGCCAAACTACGACGTAACGTGAGTGATAAAAGACGTAACGTAAATTTAACCTATTAAAGGATATTAAGGAACCTCTTATGAGAAGTGCGGGAGATGTAAATACAATCGATGGGAGATGTAACGGAGTGTAATCGACCCGGATATTAAGGAACCTCTTACGAGGAGTGCGGGAGACGTAACGTTATGTGGGGATTTATCTGCTCGTGCGCCAGCACGAGGTGGGAGACGGAACGGAGTGTACACGGAGTGCAGTTGATGGAAGACGTAACGTGAATACAACTGACCTATTAAAGGATGTTAAAGAGAGCTCTTACGAGGAGTGAAGTCTTCCTAGATGTTAAGTTGCGCTAGATGTTATAGGGACTCGACCGTTGCCAAACCCAACCCCTGCCCCACCAGACTACTTTAAGTAACGTAAATGCAGTTGAGCTATACTAGTTAAATAGAGCTCTTACGAGGCTTTACATCTTGTAACGGAGTGCGGGAGACGTAACGTTATGTGGGAGACGTAATGTAATGATAAAAGACGTAACGTAAATGCTGTTGATCCATTAGATATTAAGGAACCTCTTATGAGAAGTGCGGGAGATGTAACGTTATACAATCGAGCTATTAAAGGAAGTTAAAGAGAGCTCCTATGAGGAGTGAAATCGACCTAGATGTTAAGGAGACCGGGATGTTAGGAGATGGGAGATGTAACGGAGTGCAATCGACCTCTTAAAAGATGTTAATGAGAGCTCTTTAAGGATATTAAGGAACCTCTTATGAGGCAGTGATAAAAGACGTAACGTAAATTTAACCTATTAAAGGAGATTAAGGAACCTATTATAGAAAGTGCGGGAGATGTAACGTTATACAACCGATGGAAGACGTAACGTGAATATAATTGAGCTATTAAAGGAAAGAGAGCTCTTACGAGGAGTGAAGTCTTCCTAGATGTTAAGTTGCCCTGGATATTAAGGAACCTCCTACGAGGAGTGAAATCGACCTAGATGTTAAGGAGACCTGGATGTTAGGAGACCTCTTAAAGGATGTTAGGAGATGGGAGATGCAACGGAGTGCGGGAGACGTAACGTTATGCAATCGACCTCTTTAAGGATATTAAGGAACCTCTTATGAGGAGTGAAGTCGACCTCTTAAAGGATGTTAGGAGACCTCTTAAAAGATGTTAAGGAGACCTAGATGTTAATGAGATGGGAGATGTAACGGAGTGTAATCGACCCGGATATTAAGGAACCTCTTATGAGGAGTGCGGGAGATGCAACGGAGTGCGGGAGACGTAACGTGAATGCAGTTAACCTGACCTAGATGTTAAAGAAACCTCTTACGAGGAGTGAAGTTGACCTAGATGTTAAAGAGACCTAGATGTTAGAGGAACCTGGATGTTAGGAGACCTCTTAAACGATGTTAAGGAGACCGGGATGTTAGGAGATGGGAGATGCAACGGAGTGCGGGAGACGTAACGTTATGCAATCGACCTCTTTAAGGATATTAAGGAACCTCTTATGAGGAGTGAAGTCGACCTCTTAAAGGATGTTAGGAGACCTCTTAAAAGATGTTAATGAGATGGGAGATGTAACGGAGTGTAATCGACCCGGATATTAAGGAACCTCTTATGAGGAGTGATAAAAGACGTAACGTAAATTTAACCTATTAAAGGATATTAAGGAACCTATTATAGAAAGTGCGGGAGATGTAACGTTATACAACCGATGGAAGACGTAACGTGAATACAATTGAGCTATTAAAGGAAGTTAAAGAGAGCTCTTACGAGGAGTGATAAAAGACGTAACGTAAATACAGTTATTAAAGGAGATTAAGGAACATATTATAGAAAGTGCGGGAGATGTAACGTTATACAATCAATTAAAGGATATTAAGGAACCTCTTACGAGGAGTGAAATCGACCTAGATGTTAAGGAGACCTGGATGTTAGGAGATGGGAGATGCAACGGAGTGTAATCGACCTCTTAAAAGATGTTAAGTTGCCCTGGATATTAAGGAACCTCCTACGAGGAGTGCGGGAGACGTAACGTTATGTGGCCCTTTAGGGACTCGACCGTTGCCAAACCCAACCCCTGCCCCACCAGACTACTTTAAGTAACGTAAATGCAGTTGAGCTATACTAGTTAAATAGAGCTCTTACGAGGAGTGATAAAAGACGTAACGTAAATTTAACCTATTAAAGGATATTAAGGAACATATTATAGAAAGTGAAGTCGTCCGGGATGTTAGGAGATGGGAGATGTAACGGAGTGCAATCGACCTCTTAAAAGATGTTAATGAGACCTATTAAAGGATATTAAGGAACCTCTTATGAGGCAGTGATAAAAGACGTAACGTAAATTTAACCTATTAAAGGAGATTAAGGAACCTATTATAGAAAGTGCGGGAGATGTAACGTTATACAACCGATGGAAGACGTAACGTGAATATAATTGAGCTATTAAAGGAAAGAGAGCTCTTACGAGGAGTGAAGTCTTCCTAGATGTTAAGTTGCCCTGGATATTAAGGAACCTCCTACGAGGAGTGAAATCGACCTAGATGTTAAGGAGACCTGGATGTTAGGAGACCTCTTAAAGGATGTTAGGAGATGGGAGATGCAACGGAGTGTAATCGACCTCTTAAAAGATGTTAAGGAGACCTGGATGTTAGGAGACCTCTTAAAGGATGTTAGGAGATGGGAGATGCAACGGAGTGTAATCGACCTCTTAAAAGATGTTAAGGAGACCTGGATGTTAGGAGACCTCTTAAAGGATGTTAGGAGATGGGAGATGCAACGGAGTGTAATCGACCTCTTAAAAGATGTTAAGGAGACCTGGATGTTAGGAGACCTCTTAAAGGATGTTAGGAGACCTCTTAAAAGATGTTAAGTTGCGCAGGATGTTATAGGGACTCGACCATACGGGAGCCCTTGCGCCCGTGTAATCGACCTCTTAAAAGATGTTAATGAGACCTAGATGTTAAGGAGACCTGGATGTTAAGGGAGATCTTACGATCGAGGCGCGGAGCCCTCATTTACGTTACGTCTTCCTCATTTACGTTACGTCTTTTATCACTCACGTTACGTCTCTTTCCGATCCCCCGGAGCGAGGTGCGGAGCGCACGACCAGAGCTCGTGGTTTGCTCCCTAACAGGAGCTAGGCTAAACCCCCTGGAGCCAGAGGATCGAGTAGATAAATCTCCTCACTCTGTTACATCTCCCTCACTTACGTTACGTCTCCCGCACAACGTTACTTAAACTCCCATCGACTGCACAATGTTACTTAAACTCCCGTGAACTCCTACCCATAGTCGGATTTATTCACAAGTTTCCAATTCCAATAATTCCTTTTGTTTTTGTAAACTCTCTAAGTTAGTTTCTTTCATGACCAAAAAACTTAATTCTTTTTGTTTTTGTTTATTCTCCTTTATCAGGAGCTAAAGCGTATGGAAGAACTGTGAAGCCCAAGCACTCTGGTCTACGTCTACTGAACGGGTTACTGGAAAAGAGCAGACTTCGCTCCTCATGAGATGAGATTAGATGCTTCTTGTTCCTTAATCTCCTTTGGGGAAGGCCCGCCTTTCTTCTTCTTAGTTCGAATTCCTACTATGCCCGCGACATAAAGCCCTGAACGGGTAGGGGGGGAAAGGGCAGATCAATCTCCACTCGTCTTTTGTTGAGTAGTCAGGGTGCGGAGTCGGAAACCTACCTTTCTCAAGATGCCAGCTCACGCAAAAACTACAAGTTCTCCAGAAAATGGATGAACTGGACCCCCGGGTCGACTGGCGGGAACGCGGTTCCAAAAGGCAAGGCGGGGAAGATTTGCCTTAGGTATGGTCCTCAAGGATCTAGGCAAATAAGGTCAAAAGAGTCCTTAAATCGAGAGGGAGTTAATCTTATACGACGAGTGCTCTATTCCGTTTAGTCGAAAGCATACCAAGCGATTGAACCTGGGAGTCATAATCCAATAGACTTCCACGATATCGTTATGAGAAATTTCTTCTGTTAATGCGGAGAAATCCTCTATCTCCGTTTCAGGTCCTTGGCTCTCCCTATAATGGTAAGCTACTCCCTCATTAATTAACTCGTCCAATCCCTGACCTCAGAAGAAAGGATGCAAGGTATGCCGCACCAAAGGTGGTTGGCGTGTGTTCGAAAGGTTGGTGTTCGCGATTGGTCATCGATAGGGGAGTAGTAGGTCGTCTTTTCATTCTTGGGTTTTCGTTCTTTGCTCTCTTCAATCTACTTCACCTTTCCGACCTTGGACTCTTCTTCTTTTTTAGTACTTCCCGATAGTGAACCCATTCCTTCTTTCGAGTTATTTCATACCTTTATGAGGTCGACTGCACTCCGTAGGCGCAAGGGCTTCGCTTACGCTCTTCAGGCGCAAGGGCTCCTTATCAGTCGAGTCCCTTGCAGGAATAGTTTGGTGGGGTAGGCTTAGGAGATCGAAGTAGTCCTTTAAGAGGTCTCCTTAAGAGGTCAAGATAGTCCTTTAAGAGGTCTCCTTAACATCTAGGTCTCCTTAACATCTAGGTCTCCTAACATCCAGGTCTCCTAAACATCTAGGTCTCCTAACATCCAGGACGACTTCACTTCTCATAAGAGGTTCCTTAATATCCTTTAATAGGTTAAATTTACGTTACGTCTTTTATCACTCCTCGTAAGAGGTTTCCTTAATATCCTTAAAAACTAGGTCAACTTAACATCTGGGTCTCATTAACATCTAGGTCAACTACACTCCTCGTAAGAGGTTTCCTTAATATCCTTAAAAACTAGGTCAACTTAACATCTGGGTCGATTTCACGGGCGCAAGGGCTCCCTTACGGTCGAGTCCCGTCAGGTACTCGTGCTAACGCACGAGGCGCGGAGCCCTCATTCACGTTACGTCTCCCGCACGGGCGCAAGGGAGTGGCGGGAAAGAGACGTAACGTGCTTTAATATCTTGTAACGGAGTGCGGGAGACGTAACGTTATGTGGGAGACGTAATGTAATGATAAAAGACGTAACGTAAATGCTGTTGATCCATTAGATATTAAGGAACTTCTTATGAGAAGTGAAGTCGTCCGGGATGTTAGGAGACCTAGATGTTAATGAGACCTCTTTAAGGATATTAAGGAACCTCTTATGAGGCAGTGATAAAAGACGTAACGTAAATTTAACCTATTAAAGGAGATTAAGGAACCTATTATAGAAAGTGAAGTCGTCCTGGATGTTAGGAGACCTCTTAAAGGATGTTAGGAGACCTCTTAAAGGATGTTAGGAGACCTAGATGTTAAGGAGACCTGGCTGTTATCCGCACCTACCAAACTACTCCTGCTACCGCACCGTGGGGGTCGCGATCCTCGACCTCGTAAACTCGGTCGAGTGACTAACTACGTAGATAAATCTCCTTTAGCTGCTACCTGAAAGGTAGCGAGGCTTCAGACAAAAGGGAGCGAACCAGGGCCACCGGAGGCAAGCGAGTCCCTAAAGGTACTCGTGCTAACGCACGAGGCGCGGAGCCCTCATTCACGTTACGTCTCCCGCACTCCGTTACATCTCCCATCGATTGGATAACGTTACATCTCCCATCAACTGCATTTACGTTACGTCTTTTATCACTCACGTTACGTCTCTTACCATTACGTTACTTAAACTCCCTCCTCTTGAAAGACCAAGCAACATTCTTAAGTGCTCGTAGCATCTGATCCACGAAAACTCACTCTGACCAAGGCCCAGGGCAGTTACACGCCAGTGAAAGAAATCCACCAGTGAAGAAAGATTATGAATACCAGCGATCAGCCAATATGGTAGTGGTCTTCTTTTCTGCTATTATGAGGGAGAAAGATATATTCTGAGTTAGAGGAGTCATCATCGGAGCCCACGAAAACTCAATCCGACAGGTCCGATCAATCCCAACCACCAGACTAACTTCCGAAGGGAAGCGCTAGAGTCAAATCTCTTGATACCCTCATTTGAATGCCTCAACTTCCCACCTCACGAAATCCTTTGAAGAAGAAATTCCACTTTGTTCGGACCGAATTAAGTCTTCTATCATCATTAGCATCGAAAAAAGAAAGAATCTGAACTAGGGAAAGCCTCACCAGAAAACTTATATGCTAGCTACCTATTATGAAAAAAGATCCACAACGGCCTACTCCACCAGACTACCTCGGCCGAACCCCCACCCATAGGATCTTTTCAATCAGGCCAACGGATATCACCATATGAACTCTACCGACGACCGAAGATCGATTGCACTCTCACTCACGATCTCCCGTTATCGCTTCATGCCGCCCCCACCCTATGGTAGAGTTCATCCCGTAAGAGGTCTCCTTAAGAGGTTTCCTAAGAGGTCGACTTCACTCACGTTACGTCTCTTACCACTAACGTTACGTCGTAGTTTGGCGGGGTAGGCCCAGATGTTTAAGTAACATTGTGCAGTTGACCTCTTAAAGGAGTACTTCGCCCTCTTAAAGGGATCGAACCAGTGCCACCGGAGGATAAATCGAGTTGCTTCGTACCTTCGTACCTCCTATGAAATTTATCGTCGTGAGTTGCTAAGCCCTGGCGTAAGAATAATTGCTCGCGTAGATCACGATTTGAGTTCTACTCCGTCCAAGTATTCAAGGTTTGAAGTTTGCCACGTTGAGTGGGAATCCTCTTTATTGTATTTCCTTTCTAACCTTCTTTCTCCCTCTCTAGAATCTTCCCCCGCCATAGATTATTCGAAGGGGTAGTCCGTAAGATTACAAGCTCCGTAGCCTAACAACACGTCCCACTCGCATGACCAACAAAAGACCATCTTTCTGAGCTCTCCTCTTCACCCTCGGCTAGCATCATCAACTACTCCCTCTACACCCCAAAAGTCCTCGAAGAGCGCACCTTGCACAATCCGCGATCACTCCCCACAAGCATGAAATTCTGATTTCATTACGTCCCTGCTGTCCAAGCTAACGTAAGGATAGAGCATAACTCATCCTGACATCTCCCCAGATTAGTCTTCAAAATGGAAAATCTCGAACTTGGGACTGACGCCCGCCTCTCCCTATAGCTAGACTTTACTTCCTCCTCGTCATTATAAATCAATCTGATCTTTACCGAAATTAGAAATAGTCTGGTGGGGTAGGACGGAGTAGGCATGAACGATCGGCCGGTTGGGAAGTGATAGAACTCGAATCAGGCTCGACTCACAGAGAATGAGCGGATAATGCAAATCTTCCAATCGCAGGGAAGGCAGTTGAGCGGAACTACTGACGGTGGAATATGCAAGCAAATCCCATATGTACCGATGGGTCCAGGTGGTCGAGTCGTCGCCTGGTCTTTCTCCCGGTCGAGTGAATCAGGAGCGTGGTTCACGAGTTCTTGAGCAAATACAAAAGAGGTGATCGATATCCGATTCGGTTTCGAGTAGTGAGGTAGCAAGGATTGGCGTGGACAAGGAAAATCCTCTGAGATAAGAAGACGCGAGCTCGAGCAACGTAACTCGGCAGAATTCGATCAGGCGTAGTTCCCCCGAGGAAGAAATTAGAATCCTCTCCTGGCCAACAAGCCGAAAGCTGCGAGCCCAGTTTCTTCCCCGCAAGGCTTACTAAAAAGTTTGTTTAGTTCTGATCCTTTACTTTAAGAGGTCTCCTAACATCGGGTCGAAGTAGTCGAGGTCGACTTCACTCGCGTTACGTCTCTTTCTATCGCACGAGCAGAAGTAGTTTGGTTTGGTAGGGTAGGGAAAAGATCTTACGATCGAGGCACGGAGTCCACACTCCATTACTTAAAGCCGGGAGGAGTGGATAATGGGTCATAATCAATCTTGGATCGACCGATAGAAGCTTCACTCGAGAGAAGAAGGAATTCGCAGACATCTAATTCCAGACAAGCAAACTGCCGATGAGTATAGGTAGAACTAGACCTGAGCTCCTCCACAGCGAGCGCCCTTGACCCGAACCACTACTTATTGACATACTTTTTTTCCACCCAACCCTCCATGATCGAATACGTCGACTTTCTCGCTATGTCTCTCAATTTCTTAGATGATATGAAGAAATAAAAAACTATCATCGTTGGTAGGATTTTTCGAAAGTTTTTGCATTTTTAAAAGGGGGGAAACCCCAGAAATCTCAAAAGTGGCACCATAGTAGTTTTCTAAAGCGAAGGACTTCCTTTTCCAGGAATTCTTCTCTTGGATGTAATTCTATGGGGATTTCGCGAGCCTGCCCCAGTTAGTGGTGCGAAGGAACCTCGTCGGGTCAGATTGATAGAAAATCTTTTTTTAGGTGAGTAGATTAACCATTAAACGAAGATCAATGTTCAAACAAATAAAAATTTGAGGGAGGGGCTTCTAGGATAGGAAGGGCTTCCCCAAGCCTCAAATGGTAAAGAGAGTTTAGAGTTTAATTACAAAATCATTCAAATAGACAAGAAAACCAATCTCTATCTTGTTGACTGATTTTCTTTGGCATGACTAGGAGGACTCTGCATCCCATCTCAAGTTTCAGCAAGTGTATCACCTGAGTTGGTCTTGGCATCACCAGGTCTATTCGCACCTTGTTTCTTGTTCTCCATAACAGGTAAATGAGACTATTGATTGCAGCATAGCAGACTTGCATTCTGAATTTGCTTCCCCTCATTCTTCTATCAATCCATCTCCAAACATTGAGCATATCCACAGCAGGAGTTTTTATCCCAAGCCAGTTCTTGATCAAACTCAAGCAACTGATACTAAAGCTGCATCTGAAAAACAAGTGCTGGTGCGTCTCTACATCAGTACCACACATAGTACAGAGGTTGTCTGGGGAGATACCATAATTATATCTCTTTCACTTTAAGTCTTTGTAGGATACAACAAACAAATGAGTGTTTAGGCTGATTAAGCCTATTCCAAACCCATTTAGGCCAGGGAGATCTAAGGATGGGTAGCTGCAACCACTTGTATCCAGAAGCAATGGTATAAGTGCCAGAAGGATGATGAGGCCCTGTGTTTTGATGAAAACCAGCCCTCATTTGATGAGGAACTTCACAAATTTTCTTCCAATACCAACTCCCGTTAGGAGTAGGCTTGTAATCCCACCATTCCTTGCCCTTGATATAAATATTGTTCACCCATTTAACCCCCAAGAGGTCAGACTTAGAAGCCACATTCCAGAGGAGCACATTTCTAACACCCAGTCCACCCTCACTTTGGGTTTGCAAAGGAAATCCCAAGCCACACCTACCCCACCAGATTACTGTTTTTGTAAAATCCACTTTTCCAGCCCATAAGTAATTCCTACAAACTGCTATAACTCTTTTAACCAAATGTGAAGGCAGTATCATGAGTTGAGACCAGTAAGAATGCATGCTCATTAAAATAGCATTTACCATTTGATCCAGCATAAGATAAGTGCCTTGACCCCCAACTCCTAACTCTAGAAATCATCTTCTCAACAATAATCTCACAATCAGCCTTAGACAACTTTCTAGCAGATATAGGCACTCCCAAATATTTAAAGGGTAGAGTATCCATTAAAAATGAGAGACACATTGATAGTTTCATGATCCACATTACTGAAGTACAGAGCAGACTTACCCCTGTTGGCCTCCAGTCCTGATTGAGAAGGTAGCAAAACCTCAACGCATCAGTGTTATATAAGCAGCATCCCCTTTACAGAGCATCAATAAATCATCTGCAAAGCACATTAGATTTAACTTGATGCCAGAGCACTTTGGATGGTATTTAAACCCCTTCATATCAGCAGCAGTATCAAGATGTTAGATATTCCATGCGGAGCAAAAAAATCAATGGAGAGGCAGGATCTCCTTTCCTTAAGCCTCTAGCACCACTGACCATGAAGTCCACCATTTATCACAAGGGAAAATTTTGGTGATGTAATACAAGCCATTCGCCAAGATATGAACTGAGGAGGAAAATTCAAGGCCAGTAGCATTTGATAGACAAAACTCCATGAAATAGAATCATATGCCTTTCTCAAATCTACTTTCATAAGACAAGAGCTAGTGTTGTTGCTTCTCTCATAGTGATTCACCAGATCCTGACATATCATCAAATTTTGTGCAATTGATATTCCTTCCACAAATTGGGTTTGCAGATATGAGTGAGGGGAGAACAAGCTTTAATCTAGTGCAAAGAAGCTTAGATATGCATTTGTAAAGGACTGAGCAACAGGTAATAGGCCTATATTCAGTAACAGGGGTCCTCTACCTTTGGGACAAGAGTTATAGCAGTTGCATTTACTTGAAGAGGTCAACTTCTTTAAGAGGTCTCCTTAACCTTAAAATCTGGGTCAACTTAACATCTAGGTCTCCTAACATCCAGGTCGACTTCACTTCTCGTAAGAGGTCTTTTTAACATCTAGGTCAACTTCATTTACGTTACGTCTTTTATCACTCACGTTACGGTAGTTTGGTGGGGGAGGCCTCCTCGTAAGAGGTCTCCTTAACATCTAGGTCAACTGCATTTACGTTACTTAAACAATAGTCTGGTGGTTCAGTAACATCCAGGTCTCCTAAACATCTAGGTCTCCTAAACATCCTTAAAGAGGTCTCCTAACATCCAGGATCCTTCAGCATCTAGGTCTCTTTAACATCTTTTAAGAGGTCGATTACACTCCGTTACATCTCCCATCTCCTAACATCCTTTAAGAGGTCTCCTAACATCCAGGTCTCCTTAACATCTTTTAAGAGGTCGATTACACTCCGTTGCATCTCCCATCTCCTAACATCCTTTAAGAGGTCGACTTCACTTCTCATAAGAGGTTCCTTAATATCCTTAAAGAGGTCTCATTAACATCTAGGTCGACTTCACTCCTCGTAAGAGCTCTATTTAACTAGTATAGCTCAACTGCATTTACGTTACGTCTCCCACATAACGTTACGTCTCCCGCACTCCGTTACAAGATATTAAAGCCTCATAAGAGCTTCCTTAATATCCTTAAAGAGCTCTCATTAACATCTTTTAAGAGGTCGATTGCACTCCGTTACATCTCCCATCAGGTTAACTGCATTCACGTTACGTCTCCCGCACTCCGTTGCATCTCCCGCACTTTCTATAATATGTTCCTTAATATCCTTTAATAGGTTAAATTTACGTTACGTCTTTTATCACTCCTCGTAAGAGCTCTATTTAACTAGTATAGCTCAACTGCATTTACGTTACTTAAAGTAGTCTGGTGGGGCAGGCCCCTAGCGGTCGAGTCCCGTCAAGGTCCTCGATCTTACGATCGAGCAGATAAATCTCCACATAACGTTACGTCTCCCGCACTCCTCGTAGGAGGTTCCTTAATATCCGGGTCGATTACACTCCGTTACATCTCCCATCGATTGTATAACGTTACATCTCCCGCACTTCTCATAAGAGGTTCCTTAATCTCCTTTAATAGGTTAAATTTACGTTACGTCTTTTATCACTCCTCATAAGAGGTTCCTTAATATCCTTAAAGAGGTCTCATTAACATCTTTTAAGAGGTCGATTACACTCCGTTGCATCTCCCATCTCCTAACATCCCGGTCTCCTTAACATCGTTTAAGAGGTCTCCTAACATCCAGGTTCCTCTAACATCTAGGTCGATTACACTCCGTTGCATCTCCCGCACTCCTCATAAGAGGTTCCTTAATATCCGGGTCGATTACACTCCGTTACATCTCCCATCTCATTAACATCTAGGTCTCCTTAACATCTTTTAAGAGGTCGATTACACTCCGTTGCATCTCCCATCTCCTAACATCCTTTAAGAGGTCTCCTAACATCCAGGTCTCCTTAACATCTAGGTCGATTTCACTCCTCGTAGGAGGTTCCTTAATATCCAGGGCAACTTAACATCTAGGAAGACTTCACTCCTCGTAAGAGCTCTCTTTCCTTTAATAGCTCAATTGTATTCACGTTACGTCTTCCATCGGTTGTATAACGTTACATCTCCCGCACTTTCTATAATAGGTTCCTTAATCTCCTTTAATAGGTAAAATTTACGTTACGTCTTTTATCACTGCCTCATAAGAGGTTCCTTAATATCCTTAAAGAGCTCTCATTAACATCTTTTAAGAGGTCGATTGCACTCCGTTACATCTCCCATCTCCTAACATCCCGGTCTCCTTAACATCTAGGTCTCCTAACATCCTTTAAGAGGTCGACTTCACTCCTCATAAGAGGTTCCTTAATATCCTTTAATAGGTCGATTGCATAACGTTACGTCTCCCGCACTCCTCATAGGAGCTCTCTTTAACTTCCTTTAATAGCTCGATTGTATAACGTTACATCTCCCGCACTTCTCATAAGAGGTTCCTTAATATCTAATGGATCAACAGCATTTACGTTACGTCTTTTATCATTACATTACGTCTCCCACATAACGTTACGTCTCCCGCACTCCGTTACAAGATGTAAAGCCTCGTAAGAGCTCTATTTAACTAGTATAGCTCAACTGCATTTACGTTACTTAAAGTAGTCTGGTGGGGCAGGGGTTGGGTTTGGCAACGGTCGAGTCCCTATAACATCTAGCGCAACTTAACATCTAGGAAGACTTCACTCCTCGTAAGAGCTCTCTTTAACATCCTTTAATAGGTCAGTTGTATTCACGTTACGTCTTCCATCAACTGCACTCCGTGTACACTCCGTTCCGTCTCCCACCTCGTGCTGGCGCACGAGCAGATAAATCTCCACATAACGTTACGTCTCCCGCACTCCTCGTAAGAGGTTCCTTAATATCCTTTGATCGATTGTATAACGTTACATCTCCCGCACTTCTCATAAGAGGTTCCTTAATATCTAATGGATCAACAGCATTTACGTTACGTCTTTTATCATTACATTACGTCTCCCACATAACGTTACATCTCCCGCACTCCTCGTAAGAGCTCTCTTTAACTTCCGGGTCTCATTAACATCTAGGTCGACTTCATTACGTTACGTCTCCCGCACTCCGTTACATCTCCCATCAATTTATTCACGTTACGTCTTCCATCAACTGCACTCCGTGTACACTCCGTTCCGTCTCCCGCCTCGACCTCGTAAACTCGGTCGAGTGACTAACTACGTAGATAAATCTCCTCATTCACGTTACGTCTCCCGCACTCCGTTGCATCTCCCGCACTTCTCATAAGAGGTTCCTTAATTTAATAGGTTAAATTTACGTTACGTCTTTTATCACTCCTCGTAAGAGGTCTCTTTCCTTTAAGAGATTAACTGCATTCACGTTACGTCTCCCGCACTTCTCATAAGAGGTTCCTTAATATCTAATATAGGTGTATTTACGTTACGTCTTTTATCACTGCCTCGTAAGAGGTCTTTTTAACATCCTTTAAGAGGTCGATTCCACAACGTTACATCTCCCATCAACTGCATTCACGTTACATCTCCCGCACTCCGTTGCGTCTCTTTCCCCAAGGAGATTTATCTGCGTAGGGACTTTAGTCACTCGACCGAGTTTACGAGGTCGAGGACCTGACGGGACTCGACCGCCAGGAGATTTATCTGCACCAGACTATTTTAAGTAACGTTCCTACCCCACCAGACTATTTCGACCTCTTAAGGAGACCTCTTAAAGTTGTTGAGTGCAGTCGACCCAAGAAGCCGGGAACACAGGAGGATTTTGCGGAGAGTCGCTGGGTAGTCGAAGCGTGAGGCGATGCCCCGCCCAAGCCGGCTCGGAGAGTTCTCGGCTCTCATTCCCTGCCGCTAGCCCATGAGTAACTTAAAATCTTCTCCCTTCCCTGACTTTCTTCGTAGATCACCACTTCTAGTATCCGGAATCTGAAGGAGATAGGGAGAATGAGACCGAGAGAGGCGGGTGAAGAATCCCGTAAGTGAGGGGCTCGACATCTTCCGCGAGAGAATGGAGCTCATAGGGCCACTTCACCGAAGGACCTACCGCGCCGAGGTTTAGTCTATTCCGCTTATTCCTCTAGAATGAAGTAATCGGAGATATGAGAATCTGACGGATACTATCCGGCCCAGGGCCAAGAGCTTCTTTGCTCGCTCTCTGCCCTTTCGCATTCTACGATACACTACCTATTGAAGGTGAGAATCTTCTCAGATGTCCCCTGATGAATCCGTTTGGGAAATTCCTTGTATGGATTAGCCTCCGTGTCCGAATATTTTCCATAATGGCTGCCCGGACTCTATGCATTTCTTGGGATCTACTTGACTGAGGAGCTAAATGGAGTAAAGGCTTCCGTCCCGTTCAGGGAGTATGTGAATGAGAGGAAATGAACCCCTATCTAAGATCCTGTTCTCTCTACCCGTCTGCGATGCTGAGCAAGGATTAAGACGGACTCCAAGAACTCATTAATTGTCACATACCGTACCAACCATACTAGAAGGACGAGGGATATACAAATATCCGTTCGAGGGACAAGAGATACACCGTGAGTGATCGTCGAAGAAAGCTCTTCTTGGGAATGCTCATGAGGAGGAGAAGGGCCCGAGAGATATGGATCGACAATGGAATGAGAAACGCCCAGAGTGAGGCGAAAATCAAAGTGATAGAGACAAGACGAAACATCACGTGAAAGATAGAGTAGGAAGGACGGAGAACACTCTACAGACCGACGGAAAAGGAGGGAATGAGTAGAGAAAGAGTTAGGAAACTAATAAGAGGAGATCGGTTATTGCGTGCGAAGAGAAAGAGCAAGCCGACGTAGATCTCATCAGATCCACGAATCAATAGAAATGACCTGATCGACCACCACGGATGACGAGTAGCTACTCCACCAAGGAGCCCGGTCGAGCAAATCAATCACCTACCCCTACAACTGGGTCGACTGCACTCCTTTAAGAGGTCGACAGCACTCTTAAGGTCTCCTTACCTTAAGAGGTCGAAATAGTCTGGTGGGGTAGGAACGTTACGTCTCCCACCTCTTTAAGAGATCGAAGTAGTCCTTTAAGAGGTCTCCTTAACATCTAGGTCGACTGCACTCACGTTACGTCTCCCACCTCTTTAAGAGATCGAAGTAGTCCTTTAAGAGGTCTCCTTAACATCTAGGTCGACTGCACTCACGTTACGTCTCCCACACGACGTTACTTAAAATAGTCTGGTGGGGCAGAAGATTTATCTACTCGATCTCATAGATCGAGGATCGCAGCTCGAGTCCCGTCAGGTCCTCGACCTCGTAAACTCGGTCGAGTGACTAACTACGCAGATAAATCTCCATGGGGTAGGAACGTTACGTCTCTCACTTTCGCACGAGCAGAGTTGTTTGGTAGGGAAAGAGACGAAACGTAGTGCGGGAAACGTAACGTGAATGCAGTTGATGGGAGATGTAACGTTGTGTGGAGATTTATCTGCGTAGTTAGTCACTCGACCGAGTTTACGAGGTCGAGGACCTGACGGGACTCTCCTTTCAGGTTCGCTACCCTTTAAGAGGTTTCCTAACATCTAGGTCGACTTCACTCCTCGTAAGAGGTTTCCTTAATATCTAGTAGGTCAACTGCATTTACGTTACGTCTTCCTCATTTACGTTACGTCTTTTATCACTCCTCGCAAGAGGTCCCTTTAACATCCTTTAACATCTAGGTCGACTTCACTCCTCGTAAGAGGTCTCTTTAACATCCGGGTCTCTTTAACATCCTTAAAGAGGTCTCCTAACATCCAGGATCCTTCAGCATCTAGGTCTCTTTAACATCTTTTAAGAGGTCTCCTAACATCCTTTAAGAGGTCTCCTAACATCCAGGTCTCCTTAACATCTAGGTCTCCTAACATCCAGGTCGACTTAACATCTAGGTCGATTTCACTCCGTTACATCTCCCGCACTCCTCATAAGAGGTTCCTTAATATCCTTTAATAGGTCTCATTAACATCTTTTAAGAGGTCGATTGCACTCCGTTACATCTCCCATCTCCTAACATCCCGGTCTCCTTAACATCTAGGTCGATTTCACTCCTCGTAAGAGGTTCCTTAATATCCTGGTCGATTACACTCCGTTACATCTCCCATCGATTGTATAACGTTACATCTCCCGCACTTTCTATAATATGTTCCTTAATATCCTTTAATAGGTTAAATTTACGTTACGTCTTTTATCACTCCTCGTAAGAGCTCTATTTAACTAGTATAGCTCAACTGCATTTACGTTACTTAAAGTAGTCTGGTGGGGCAGGGGTTGGGTTTGGCAACGGTCGAGTCCCTATAACATCTAGCGCAACTTAACATCTAGGAAGACTTCACTCCTCGTAAGAGCTCTCTTTAACATCCTTTAATAGGTCAGTTGTATTCACGTTACGTCTTCCATCAACTGCACTCCGTGTACACTCCGTTCCGTCTCCCACCTCGATCTTACGATCGAGCAGATAAATCTCCACATAACGTTACGTCTCCCGCACTCCTCGTAGGAGGTTCCTTAATATCCAGGGCAACTTAACATCTAGGAAGACTTCACTCCTCGTAAGAGCTCTCTTTCCTTTAATAGCTCAATTGTATTCACGTTACGTCTTCCATCGGTTGTATAACGTTACATCTCCCGCACTTTCTATAATAGGTTCCTTAATCTCCTTTAATAGGTTAAATTTACGTTACGTCTTTTATCACTGCCTCATAAGAGGTTCCTTAATATCCTTAAAGAGCTCGATTGCATAACGTTACGTCTCCCGCACTCCGTTACAAGATGTAAAGCCTCGTAAGAGCTCTATTTAACTAGTATAGCTCAACTGCATTTACGTTACTTAAACTCCCTCTCCCTAACGGTCGAGTCCCTATAACATCTAGCGCAACTTAACATCTAGGAAGACTTCACTCCTCGTAAGAGCTCTCTTTAACATCCTTTAATAGGTCAGTTGTATTCACGTTACGTCTTCCATCAACTGCACTCCGTGTACACTCCGTTCCGTCTCCCACCTCGATCTTACGATCGAGCAGATAAATCTCCACATAACGTTACGTCTCCCGCACTCCTCGTAAGAGGTTCCTTAATATCCTTTGATCGATTGTATAACGTTACATCTCCCGCACTTCTCATAAGAGGTTCCTTAATATCTAATGGATCAACAGCATTTACGTTACGTCTTTTATCATTACATTACTTAAACTTCTGGTGGGGTAGGAGATTTATCTACTCGACCGATAGGTCGAGGATCGCCGCTCGAGTCCCTATAACATCCGAGGTCAACTGCACTCCGTGTACACTCCGTTCCGTCTCCCACCTCGTGCTGGCGCACGAGCAGATAAATCTCCACATAACGTTACGTCTCCCGCACTCCTCGTAAGAGGTTCCTTAATATCCTGGTCGATTACACTCCGTTACATCTCCCATCGATTGTATAACGTTACATCTCCCGCACTTCTCATAAGAGGTTCCTTAATATCTACGAGGTCAACTTCATTTACGTTACGTCTTTTATCACTCACGTTACGTCTCTTTCCCGCCACGCAGGAGTAGTTTGGTAGGGTAGGGAAAAGAGCTAGGAGATCGAGCGGATAAATCTCCATGGGGAAAGAGACGCAACGGAGTGAAGTCGACCTCTTAAAGGACTACTTCGACCTCTTAAGGAGACCTCTTAAAGTTGACCTCTTAAAGGACTATTCGAAGACCAACGGCAGCCTACCCTACGTAACGGAGTGCGGTCGAGCAGATAAATCTCTTCCCCTCCAACCTTTCCATGCGCCCACAAACACTACGGGACCAAAACTTTATTATCAAACAACCAAGCATGCGCATAAGCTTACCAAACATGACCTCCTTTCTTTCCACCATGAGAAGGTATTTGTCAAGTATCCCACACTAAACCATAACTCCAGATGGATCTTCTTTGAGAATCTATTTTTTACCCGCAAGAGAAATATCCTCCATACCGAACCCTATTGCTATCAGCCCGGGAAGATCTCTTTACCCCTATCTGTGTCGCCCCGGTGATCTAGTCTCGAGCCATATAAGGTTTACTACAACCCTCCGGACCCACCTGAGAACTCGAACTAAAACCCAATTACTTACGCCTAGTGTTCCTCTTTTGGGGGATCGTTCATCGATCTATGTATAGGTTATGTACCCTGAGGTATGACACGAGGACCCCGGAATTAAGGATGAAACGAGATCTTCTTCGAAGGCGAGAGCCGTTCTCCCAGCAGCAGGTATCAATCCGGTCTCCCAGACAACTACCGGATTCTCTTGGAGGAGATGCATATGGTTCAGATGGAGGAGCTCTGGGTCGATAGAACTTTGATGCTAAACGGGCTAGAGCAGCCAAACCCGGGTAACGACGTCAGATTGGAATCTCCCGTATTCAAGGAATATTTTAAAAGTGCTCCCGAATCGAGAAAACCACTGAATCGACCAACTAGGTCTCCCTTGTTTTTAAGAGGTCGACTTTAAGAGGTCTCATTAACATCCTTAAAGAGGTCTCCTAACATCCAGGTTCCTATAACATCTAGGTCTCTTTAACATCTAGGTCAACTTCACTCCTCGTAAGAGGTTTCTTTAACATCTTTTAAGAGGTCGATTGCACTCCGTTACATCTCCCATCAGGTTAACTGCATTCACGTTACGTCTCCCGCACTCCGTTACAAGAGACTAAAGCCTCGTAAGAGGTCTTTTTAACATCCTTTAACATCTAGCTCGACTTCACTCCTCGTAAGAGGTCTCTTTAACATCCTTTAATAGGTCGATTGTATAACGTTACATCTCCCATCAACTGCATTTACGTTACGTCTCTTATCATTACGTTACGTCTTCCTCACGGGCGCAAGGGATCCCTTACGGTCGAGTCCCGTCAGCCATACCCAACCATAATAGTTTGGTGGTTCAGTAACATCCAGGTCTCCTAAACATCTAGGTCTCCTAACATCCAGGACGACTTCACTTCTCATAAGAGGTTCCTTAATATCCTTTAATAGGTTAAATTTACGTTACGTCTTTTATCACTGCCTCGTAAGAGGTCTCTTTAATATCCTTTAACATCTAGGTCTCCTAACATCCAGGTCTCCTTAACATCTTTTAAGAGGTCGATTACACGGGCGCAAGGGCTCCCGTATGGTCGAGTCCCATCAGGTCCTCGATCTAGGAGATCGAGCAGATAAATCTCCATCTCCTAACATCCTTTAAGAGGTCTCCTTAACATCTAGGTCTCATTAACATCTAGGTCGACTCGTTACGTCTCCCGCACTCCGTTACAAGATGTAAAGCCTCATAAGAGGTTCCTTAATATCCTTAAAGAGGTCTCATTAACATCTTTTAAGAGGTCGATTACACTCCGTTACATCTCCCATCTCCTAACATCCCGGTCTCCTTAACATCTAGGTCTCCTAACATCCTTTAAGAGGTCTCCTTAACATCTAGGTCGATTTCACTCCGTTACAAGATGTAAAGCCTCATAAGAGGTTCCTTAATATCCTTTGATCGATTGTATAACGTTACATCTCCCGCACTCCGTTACATCTCCCATCAATTGTATTCACGTTACGTCTTCCTCATTTACGTTACGTCTTTTATCACTGCCTCGTAAGAGGTCTCTTTAACATCATAGTATAGATCTCTTTAGCATCTAGGTCGAAATGGTGGGGTAGGCTCGTAAGAGGTCTCTTTAACATCTAATATAGGTCAATTTATTCACGTTACGTCTTCCTCATTCACGTTACGTCTCCCGCACTTCTCATAAGAGGTTCCTTAATATCCTTTAATAGGTCAACCGCATTTACGTTACGTCTTTTATCACTCCTCGTAAGAGGTCTCTTTAACATCATAGTATAGCTCAACTGCATTCACGTTACATCTCCCGCACTCACGTTACGTCTCTTTCCCCAAGGAGATTTATCTACTCGATCTCCTAGATCGAGGACCTGACGGGACTCGAGCTGCGATCCTCGACCTATTGGTCGAGTAGATAAATCTCCTGCCCCACCAGACTATTTTAAGTAACGTTGTGGAGTCGACCTCTTAAAGGAGACCTCTTAAGGTAAAGGGACTCGAGCGGCTTTGGTGGGGTAGGCCGCCCCACCGGAGGCTAAAGCGAGTAGATAAATCTCCTGCCCCACCAGACTACTTTAAGTAACGGAGTGTGGAGATTTATCTGCGTAGGGACTTTAGTCACTCGACCGAGTTTACGAGGTCGAGGCGGGAGACGGAACGGAGTGTACACGGAGTGCAGTTGATGGAAGACGTAACGTGAATACAACTGACCTATTAAAGGATGTTAAAGAGAGCTCTTACGAGGAGTGAAGTCTTCCTAGATGTTAAGTTGCGCTAGATGTTATAGGGACTCGACCGTACTCCTTCGGGTTCGCTACCTAGCGGTTTTTGTCTAAAGCCTCGCTACCTTTCAGGTAGCAGCCTCCGGCCCTACGTTTAAGGGCCTTAACAGCCAGGTCGAGATAGTCTGGTGGGGTAGGACGTTACGTCTCTTTCCCCATGGGAGACGTAACGTGAGTGCAGTCGACCTCTTAAAAAACTATCTCGACCCAAGAAACCAAACTATCGAAGATTTTTCCTCCGGTGGCACCTAACATCCAGGTCGACTTCACTCACGTTACGTCTCTTTCGGTCGCTTTTCGCATTCTTATATTAGCATAGAAAAGGCAGGTCTCGGTGAAACCTCGACTCCTGCCTTTTCTATGCTAATATAAGTTTGGAGAATCGCGACCTGTCGGTCTTGTCCTCACGCGAAGCAACTCGACGGCAGGATGATCTTCTAATACGATGGCGAGTTACTTGTAAATGAGATACTTAGCCGCACCACCTATTTACGACCCTCGGCTCACTTACGAAGAAGTTGTTGGAGCTGGGAGAGAGTTTTTTCTCAAGACCCCTCCACTAGTCATTAATGGTCGGCTTCATTGGTCTCCTTTCGGCATGCCTTGCTTTTGATGAATCTTCTCTAGAGAAGCGAAACTCGAACGGATAGAGCGGATGGTCCAACTACAGAACTTTTTCTTTTTCATTACTTCCATGGTCGTGCCTTGTGGCACGGCAGCACCCGTACTATTGAAATGGTTCGTCAGTAGAGATGTTCCCACAGGTGCCCCCTTTTCCAATGGTACTCTAATTCCTATTCTTATCCCTTCATTCCTTCTTATGGTCTATCTACATTCCAGGAAATTCATACGCTCCATGGACGGAGTCAAAAGTGGAGTCTTGGTCAGAGCAAGTCTTTTCGAAGGGAGAAGCTCATCCGAAACTCGAGCTAGAAAGGCCTTATTTCGTTTCGTTCCCTTTTTTCATTTTCTTCTTATCGAATCCAAGGGGGGATTCTCCTATTTAGAATCTTTTTGCGGTGTGCTCTGTTTACTATTCTTTCGTACTTTCTTCTTTCGTGAGCGGAGAAGATTCCGCCCCAGTCCTCAAGGACGAAAGTCCCCCACTGGTGCTTGTGTGGCGAAGCTTGAAGCCTTACCAACGAGCCGACAGCTGATGGAAAAAGAGGACTACCAGCGGAGCATGAAGATGAATATCTCACACGGAGGAGTGTGCGTCTTTATGCTGGGTGTTCTTCTGTCGTGCGACCCGGCGGCTTATGGCCCACGCCTCCTATTTTTGGAGGGCGGCGTGAACTCTGATTCGATCCGGGTATTCAATCCCGACGCTGAGATGCTCAGTTGAATCCTTAACCTTGATAGGAAGATGGCTTCTTCAAAAATTCGTGCATAAGGCTAAGGAACTTTGGATGAACTAATGCCAATGGGTGTAAGCTTCGCTGCTCGAAAACACCCAGTGCTGACCACACTGAGAGACACGAAGGCGCAGGTAAGGCCAGTTGGCGAAGTGGCGTTAAGCATCCCTAGCGGTACGAAAAGAGAGGTCGGGATGATCTCATCTACGTACGTACCGCTCCTCGTGGAGTAGATCCCGCATCCAACTAAGTCTTTGACCAGGGAACGGGAGAATTCCCACTACCGCGGGCAGGCCAGCCGGGCCGTGAGCGCGGTGGGAACGGGTTTCCCAAAAAGCCAGCCCCGGCCGACGGAGGCGAGCGGACGTGGGGACTCGGGTAGGAGCTCAGAAGGAGATTTCTCGCTCAACCGAAATGAGCTGTATGAGGCCTCGTCTCACGTACGGTTCGAAGGCCGAGCCCCACCCCAGCAGTAATGGTGCGGCTTAGGTCAACTAACACAAAGAAGATACAGTTCACTCAACGATTACCTTTGGGTTCCGAACTCCATATGGGGAAGGAGCGTTGTAGTTTGCGGGGTATCGATCATTTACATGGACCCACTTATCATGGAATTAGTGGGAATTTGATGATATATAAACCCGAGAGGCTCATCTTTGAGCATGCACTTCGTGCCGACCTGCTGTCTGAGAATGGAATTTCTCATTTTCTTCTCAGGTGGATGAAGAATCGCGAACAGAATCATTTCTGGTTAAGCATGTTCCCAGAAAAAAGATACTTTCGAGAAAGAGCGAGCACGACTGAAGTGGCTATACATACTAATCCATTTACGGATCTATATGCTTCGATTGGGACTGGAAGTTCAAGAACAGGCGGCTGGTATACTACCATAATGAAACTGCCTTTTATTTTTTTGATTCGGATAGGATTTCTCTTGGCTTCGTTGGGAGGCTCGCGTAGTTTGTTACGTCAGCTCCAAAAGGATAAATTGCGCTGGAATTGAGTACGTAAAGTTCATAATTGTATAAAAGGAGTGACCGAACCGTCCGCGACAACCAAGCCTAGTTCTGCCTAGATATAGAGAAATGCCCCGATTCCTCTCGGATGGGACCAGTGCTTAGCCAGCCCCACAGATTGATGGATGAACCAAAGTGGAAAGAAGAGGCAGATTCAGGACATCCGGTTAGGGAGGGACAGAGTCTCGGAAGCAAAGGCCTGGTTCGCGCGGGTAGGTCATTTATATATCGCACGATAGGGCGAGGAAATTCAATCTTTTAGGTCGAGATAGTTAAGAGGTCGACTGCACAACTCGTAAGAGGTCTCCTTAAGAGGTCGAAGTAGTCCTTTAAGAGGTCTCCTTAAGAGGTCAACTTCACTCACGTTACTTAAACGTAGGCCCAAGGGGTCGGTTTTCGGGGTAGGCGCAAGGGCTCCCTATCGGTCGAGTCGCTTCGTAGATAAATCTCCTCGATCTTACGATCGAGTAGATAAATCTCCTGCCCCACCAGACTATGCTCTTCCGGCGCAAGGGTAAGGTCGAGTGATTTCATACCTATACTCGTAAGAGGTCTCCTAACATCCAGGTCTCCTTAACATCTAGGTCTCATTAACATCTAGGTCGACTTCATTACGTTACGTCTCCCGCACTCCGTTACAAGATATTAAAGCACGTTACGTCTCTTACCATTACGTTACGTCTTCCATCAACTGCACTCCGTTCCGTCTCTTTCCATCGACCTCGTGAACTTGACGCAACGAAGAAAGAAAGTGAACAAGAGAAAGAAGAATTCTAGATTTCGCTCAAGGTGAAGAGCGACTCTTAGACTCATTTGAAGCCGCGGACCGATTTCCTTACTAAGGTTTGTTACGAAACAAACTTCTTATCCGAAGATTATAGTCTCCTGGCTGGTCCCCCTAGTCTTTCTTAGCGATGGCCTAGGCACGAGACGTAGATTTTCTTTGTGTTGGTTCGCGTACGGGGAACTTCGCTCGATATAGAAAGACCAGAGAAGAAAAACCTATCTGCCTTCTTCGATCGTATTAACCTCAGGCTTGTGTCGCTTTCCTGTTATTATGATCAAATGGGGTGGATGATGTCGTAAGACCGAGACTATTAGGGGAGTCCACAAACCACTCACTACCAATCTTGAGGTATGGTTGTGAGGTATGGTGGTACGAGACGGATGAGAAAAAGGGGAGTGCTGGGCAGCTAAAGAAGCATCCCGAAACTACTTACTCTTCCACTCCTGTTGGAGGAAGCGGCCGGGTAGAACCCGCATTTCCTACACCAGATGGAGGAAGAGGCAGCTGGTGCTTCGCATGTGGTTCGAGAATAATCATCCGAGTTCAATACTTTGCTCAAATCCCAGTTCAGCCGGTATCTAATTTCCCGGGCCCACCTTCTTAGTGAAACTGAGCTTACCAATGATGATTTGCGTTCTACTCTGGATTCTACTCCTTTGAAGGCGAGGACCGAGTCGAAGGTGGAGGTAGGAGGCCGCAGGGGAGATGAAGTGGCACCGACAAGACCTATACGGATTCTTGCGAGGTGTTGAGGTGTTAAGGCTAGACAAAAAATAGGGGGGTTCCGCTAGCCAATTCTGGATGGTCCAGCCTACCCCTCGTAACGGAGTCGACCTAATTGAAGACTCTCTACACCTCTTACCGGAATGGGTGAGAGATCTGAGCTTCGTCTTCTTACCAGTCTTGCCCGAAAGTAAGGTGCAGATCTGGTCCCGAAAACGGGATGGGGCCCTTCCTAGATTGAAGATTTGGGTCCTTCTTTCCCTGATCTGAACCCTACAGCCCGAATACCCCGAACGTTGACCGAAACGTGCATTTCTATCCATCAGATAGAGATTGTGTCGGTGGGAATCTCAGATAAGCCCGTTTAGGACTTCGGAGATATTTTGGACAGGGACAAGTTGGATAGAGCCCGTCTCATGGGAGGAGACCGTGATGTCAGGCAGGCTTCTTTTTTGATTCTTTCTCTCCTTGATCCATCTATCCAGCCGATATGCTCATGAGAAGCTCAATCAAACAAGAAAAAAGAACTGATCTCGATCGGAACTCGACCCTTCATATGGAAGAGGAAGAAAGAAGCAACGAAGGAAATCGGTCTGCATCCGCACATTGTTCGAGTTCTCTCCGGTTCTTCTAGTCTCCGAGTCAACCCAATCCAGGATCCGAAAAAAGGATAGAATGATGGAGACCATCTTCTGTCACGAGTGGGATTTCTTTCTACGCTCATCTGATCGCTCTCATCCTTGTTGGAGATGAGGATACAAGATCTCCTGGGAGAGAGCTTGATGTATGAGAATAGGAAGACGCGGGCCGTTGGGAGAGTAACGTCCGAGGCATCCGAAGGGCTAGGCGTAGCTTCTGCTGGGGCCGATTCTATCGCGGATCAGTCTATTTTCCCTTCTCCGTCTGACGAATCCTGAGCAGGAGACCTGAGGTATAGGGGACCCTCACAGAGGCTGCGCACCACGTCTCACATCAATGCGAGACCCAGCCCCTTTTGAGGAAAAAACCCAGACCTGGTGATAGGGCTATAAGCGTAGCAAATAGGGAAAGATCGGAGGAAGATCCTATCGCCGATCCCAACCCTGGACTCGGTATTTTATATCAAAGAGGCGGAGGGTTTCGTAATTCTCTCTGAGCAGGCGATCTAACCTATACGCCAGACTATTGGGAGTTTCCAACAAAGTCAAAATGAAGATTGATTGAGAATAACATTGCATTGGTTCTTTAGACAGAAGAGACAGCTGAAGGATCAAGCGATTCGAGCACTACTCTGATTCATGTCCGTCATGGGTAATCAGAGGTAGGTATCCCATTTCTAAGTCAGCATAGCATTTTGGATGCCAACTAGGTCTCCTTTAAGGGGTCTCCTTAACATCCAGGTCTCCTTAACATCTAGGTCGATTTCACTCCGTTACAAGATATTAAAGCACGTTACGTCCGTAAGTAGGAAAAGGAAAAGAACTCCGTGGTTCTCCATTCTAGCTCCGACTGGGCACATGTAGCAACTTCTCAAGCATCAGAAAAGAAGCTTCCCTGAGGTAAGGAAGAAAAAAAAAGTATGGTTGGTGCGAAGCCGCTAAACCTGCGATAAATGGCCTTTTATGCCCAGTCCGAGGTACTTAACGTGGGTTATCCCCTTTAGGTTGCTCAAAAGGAGGTTTTCCCACTTAAAAATACAAACTGGAGGACTTTTTTTTCGTCTCGATCGCTAGTGGCAATTGCGAAGAAGAATTCTTAGAATTTCACCGGAAAAGAAAAAAAGAAGAATTTAAGAAGATAGAAACGATGCAGCTTGGAAGAAGGTGATGCTCAACATCCTTATAAGAGATCGCTTACGGGCGGGGCTAAGCGGAGGCTCTACGAGCCGCGGGGCAGATGCAATTTACTCGACCAACGGTAAGAGACGGAACGGAGTGTGGTGGAAAGAGACGTAACGTGAGTGTGGGGGGATGTAACGGAGTGCAATCAACCTCTTAAAGTTGTTGAGTGTGGAGATTTATCTGCTCGTGCGCTAGCACTTAAAGGCCCTCGATCCGGGGGATCGCCTACCCCACCAAACTTTTTATGACGGGACTCTCACTGCGATCCTCGACCTCGTAAACTCGGTCGAGTGACTAACTACGTAGATAAATCTCCTGCCCCACCAGATGTTTAAGTAACGTAATGGTAAGAGACGTAACGTGCTTTAATATCTTGTAACGGAGTGAAATCGACCTAGATGTTAAGGAGACCTGGATGTTAGGAGACCTCTTAAAGGAGACCTCTTAAAGAACTATTGAAATTCGCTCGACCGTAGGTTGAGTTGCAGCACACCTTTTGTCGAGTTTCCATACTCACCCGATAGATTCTATAAGTTAGGGCATCAGAAGTAGCTCTACCCTGGGAGGCAGAACAACTTTAGAAAAACCTCTAACCCGTTAGGAAACATTAAGAGAACCTGAGTTCTTTTTTTTGGTAAGTAGAAGAAATATTACCAAAAACCAACATTTACAAAATTTCAAGAGGGGCATACCCCCCCTTTACAATCATGAAAAACTAACTCATAGCAAGCGGGTACCTTCTATCCAGGGCTCCATCTAAAACCATGAGCTCATGTAATGAATTAGCTAAGCTAACTAAACAAGTTATTGAACCATATTTGATCAGACTGTTTCAGTTTGCTATAGCTTAACATAGAGATGCGAGCTTGCAGACTCTGTTTAACTTGCTTTAAAATGATCTCCTGCCTCTGAAAAGTGAGTTCCCAGTATGCTTGATTCCTCGCCATCCAGATGTTGTATGCAAGTGCAAGAGTAGCTGCTGTCAAGAATTTCCTGCAGAATTTGCTCCCACTCTTTCTCTTCTCAATCCAAGTACAGAGCAATATTGGTAGCTTTGCTTCTGATATGTAACCATTGTTTCAACAGATCCAAGCATCTTGTGCTGTAGCTACATTAAAACAAAAGGTGCACTGTTGTTTCTGGTGCAGCTCCACACAGACAGCACAACATTGCACACTCCAATTTTGCTCAACCTGAAGTAGGGAGTCTATCCAAGAAGGCAAGCCGCCCCATAAAAGTGTGTTTGGGAGCATTGAGTCTGTTCCATACCCCGTTTGTCCAACCCAGAGTTACATCATTGGTTCTGCAGAGCCAAGTGTATCCCGCTTTAATTGTGTATTGCCCATTAGCTGAAGTACTCCAACTGTTGTTGTTGTAATCAGGTTGTAGCAAGTCTTTGCACTCACATACTTTTCTCCATGCCCAGCTAGCATTTTGACCTGGTTTGTACTGCCATACATCTTGATCATGTAAATACAGATGGTGTATCCACCTCACCCATAGAGTCTCCTCCTTAGCAGCTAAATACCATACATACTTCCCAATAGAGGCAATATTCCACATATTACAGTCTCTGATGCCCAGACCACCATATTTTTTAGGTTTGCATACAAAATCCCATGATATAGGGGGAGCTTTGATGTAATCCACTCTACCATCCCACAAGTAGTTCCTACAAATTGCTGTGATCTTCTTGAGGACTGATTTGGGCAGAATAAAGATTGATGCCCAATAAGTATGAATGCTAAGAAGAACAGCATTGATTAGAGTAACTCTTCCAGCATAAGATAGATGTGTGGTACCCCAGCTTCTTATTCTAGCAGTGAGCTTGTCAACCAGCAGGTCACAGTCACTAACAGAGAGTCTCCGTAAGGTTATTGGCACTCCTAAGTATTTTAATGGGAATTTGCCTTCAGAAAAACCTGACATAGAGAGTATTGTGTGAACCTCCTCAACCTCCATATTACAGCAGTACATTTCAGACTTGGTTGTGTTTGCTACAAGCCCAGAAGCTTCATAAAAGGTGGCAAATCCTCTTAGCATCCGGATTACAGAGGCAATATCACCATTACAAATCATCAGAAGATCATCAGCAAAGCATAAATGATTCAGTCTGAGGGGAGAACATTTAGGATGGAATTTGAAGACTTCTCTATCAGCCACCACCTTCAGAGTGCGAGACAAATACTCCATACGGATTACAAAGAGGAGAGGTTTTACAAGGGAATACTTCACTATTTTTTGTCAACATGCTACTGCCAACTCCCCTCTTTTCAGGCCCCTTGTCCTCAAAAGCTAGTCAATCTGTGCTTTGCAATTCTGTAAAGGGAATGCTGATTCTGTAAGTTCAGAGGTGTTTGGATGAATTTGCAGCTACTTCTGGTCTTAATGTCAATAATATTAAGTATGTATACTGCTGGAGTTACTCAAGAGACAGAGAATGAATTGTTGCAGATGACTTACAAAGGGACAATTTCCTATGAGGTACCCTGGTCTTCCTCTCTCTCCTACTAAGTGGAACAAAGTTGATTGTCAGATATTGGAAAATTGCAGCTCGAGTCAAGTGTTGGACTAGCACACACCTCTCCTATTCTGGAAGATGTCAGCTATTCAGTTCTATTCTCTTTGCAAGTATATTGGTCTTCAGTGTTCATATTACCTCAGCATATTGTAAAGAGGATTGAAGCTATCTGCAGACATTTTCTTGGGGGGCAGGATCAGAAAAAGTATAGTGGCCTGGGATAAGGTGTGTCAGTCCAAGAGATGTGGTGGTTTAGCCATCAAAAGCTGCAAGGCATGGAGCTGCAGTTGGCAAACACATATGGAATGTGTCAGCTAAGAAAGAGAACCTGTGGGTTAAATGGGTGCACTCTACCTATTTAAAAGAAAAAACTTTCTGGGAGTACAAGGAAAATCAGAACTGTAGCTGGTACTGGGCAAAACTCAACAAGCTCAAGTGGAAGTTCAAGCATGGGTATACTCAAGATAATCATTGGAATCCTTCAAAAAATTGAGTTTACTCAATCAATTCAGGTTATGAATGGTTACAGGGGGAGGGAAGCAGATTCCCAGCTGATAAGGTGGTTTGGTGCAGAGCAACAGTTCCAAAAACAAAAATTTATACTGTGGTTGTGGTTGGCTTCTCTTGGCAGGATTCTTACAAAGGAAAGATTAGCTAGATTTAATCTAGCTGGTCTGAATCCATCCTGTTGCCTGTGTGATGGCGCAGATGAGTCTATTACTCATCTTTTTTTTTAATGCAGAATGGTGAGGGATTTGATGCAAAGAACCTATCAGTGGTTGGGATTGAATAGATCCCCAAACATACTTAAAATTGAACTGAAATGGGCTGCTAGACTGAAGAAGCCAAGAGTTGTGAAGTGGGCTGTTGCTGCTGGCATAGCTGCAGTAGTTTATCAAGCTTGGTGGGAAAGGAATCAAAGAACATTCAAGCAAAAATCTTCAACCAGTGGTCAGATAGGAGAGTTGATTAAATTTGCTATAATTGTTAGACTTAAATTTGTACTCAAATGTAAGAAATCTCAATCAGTAGAGAGGTACCTAGAGAAATTGGTGTAAGCTGCTAGTGGATGCTCCATGTGATAGAGATCCTGTTTTGTACTGATTGATGAGTATTTGGTAATAAAATCCCACCTTGTTAAAAAAAAAAAATCAATCGCAGGTAGGTGCGGACCGAAGGGATTTCCTACGAGGAATTAAGAACTAGATGGAGGAGCTTCATGGTTTATCAAATATGGCTGAGTTGAGCCCAAACTGGTGAGGTATGAAGATGAATTCGCTAAGAATCGCCGGAAGTTGATTAGAGAACCTCAATTGCTGGGCTCGTGAGCGTCCTGGATGAACGGTCGAAGGCTAAACTGTGTGGTGGGAGACGATACGGAGAAAAAAAAAGCTCTTAAGGAGATGTTAGAGGATTTATATGATCGTACGAAAGTGAAGCCTACCCCAAGGAGATTTATCTGCTCGATCTCCGTAATTTGGTAGGGCGGATAACATCGTTTAAGAGGTCTCCTAACATCCAGGTTCCTCTAACATCTAGGTCGATTACACTCCGTTGCATCTCCCGCACTACTCGTAAGAGGTATTTTTAACATCTATCTAGGTCTCCTTAGCATCTAGGTCGACTTCACTCCTCGTAAGAGGTCTTTTTAACATCTATCTGGGTCTCCTTAGCATCTAGGTCGACTTCACTCCTCGTAAGAGGTCTCTTTAACATCATAGTATAGGTCAACTGCATTCACGTTACTTAAACAATAGTCTGGGAAAGAGACGTAACGTGCTTTAATATCTTGTAACGGAGTGCGGGAGACGTAACGTTATGCAATCGACTAAGGATATTAAGGAACCTCTTATGAGGAGTGAAGTCGACCTCTTAAAGGATGTTAGGAGACCTAGATGTTAAGGAGACCTGGATGTTACTGACCCGCCAAACTACGACGAAACGTAGTGCGGGAGATGTAACGTTGTGCAATCGACCTAGATGTTAAGGAGACCTGGCTGTTAAGGAGATTCATCTAATAGTACTCGACCCTATTGGGTCGAGGACCTTAAAGGAGAGTCCCGTCAGGTCCTCGATCTCGTAAACTCGATCGAGTCACTAAAGTGCCTACGCAGATAAATCTCCTCATTTACGTTACGTCTTCCTCATTTACGTTACGTCTTTTATCACTCACGTTACGTCTCTTTCCTTTCTGAAACGTCGAAAGATAAGTGGCTTTCCCCGGAAACACCGACTAGCAGAACTTTTTTCTAGAGCATCCGCCGAATGAATCTCTCCTTACACCGTTGCCCTTGTCCGGCTTCTTCTCGGGTAGAGTTTCCAAGCTTTCTTGACTAAGAGTCCAGAAATTCGACGGCTGTCACAGATGCGAGAAATGTTATTTACTTTTTTAGGTTGGAGTTTATGCGTCGCAATTGAAGTGGACCACCCGAAACTACGCCCGCGGCTGGAGGTATTGGAAGCTCCTCTTGCTTTCTTGTCCAGCAGGCTTAAACATATTCAAAAAGTTCTTTTTTTTTTTTAGTGAATTTAGTGGATTTTCTGTTATTCTTTAAGGTGGGTAGAAGGTGATCTCTAGCTTCCGCTTTTTTTTAAGGGAAACAGCCCCTTGATTAACCTTAAGGGCATAACCCACGTTTAGTACTTCAGACTGGCTATATAAGGGCTTTTATCGACGGCTGAGTTGCTTCGCACCAACTAGGTCGACTTTAAGAGGTCTCCTAAGAGGTCGAAATAGTCCTTTAAGAGGTCTCCTAACATCCAGGTCTCCTAACATCCAGGTCTCCTTAACATCTAGGTCGATTTCACTCCGTTACAAGATATTAAAGCACGTTACGTCTCTTACCATTACGTTACTTAAACGTAGGCCCAAGGGATCGGTCTTCGGGGTAGGCGCAAGGGCTCCCTTACGGTCGAGTTGCTTCGTGGAGATTTATCTGCGTAGGCACTTTAGTGACTCGATCGAGTTTACGAGATCGAGGACCTGACGGGACTCGACCGCTAGGGGAAAGAGACGTAACGTGCTTTAATATCTTGTAACGGAGTGAAATCGACCTAGATGTTAAGGAGACCCGGATGTTACTGAACCACCAGACTACTTTAAGTAACGTAATGATAAAAGACGTAACGTAAATGCAGTTGACCTAGATGTTAAAAAGACCTCTTACGAGAAGTGAAGTCGACCTGGATGTTAGGAGACCTAGATGTTAATGAGACCTATTAAAAGATGTTAAAGAGAACTCTTACGAGGAGTGAAGTCGACCTATTAAAGGATGTTAAAGAGAACTCTTACGAGGAGTGATAAAAGACGTAACGTAAATGCGGTTGACCTATTAAAGGATATTAAGGAAACCTCTTATGAGAAGTGAAGTCGTCCTGGATGTTAGGAGACCTAGATGTTAAGGAGACCTGGATGTTAAGGAGATTTATCTAATAGTGCTCGACCCTATTGGGTCGAGGATCGCAGCTCTTCCGGCGCAAGGGTAAGGTCGAGTGATTTCATACCTATATGAGGTCAACTGCACTCCGTTTTCACTCCGTTACTTAAAGTAGTCTGGTGGGGAAAGAGACGAAACGGAGTGCGGGAGATGTAACGTTGTGTGGAGATTTATCTGCTCGATCGTAAGATCGAGGACCTGAAAGGGACTCGAGCGTAAGCGAGCCTACCCCACCAGACTACTGTTTAAGTAACGGGAGTAGAGTCGACCTAGATGTTAATGAGACCTAGATGTTAAGGAGACCTAGATGTTAAGGAGATTTATCTAATAGTACTCGACCGAAAGAGACGTAACGTGCTTTAATATCTTGTAACGGAGTGCGGGAGACGTAACGTTATGTGGAGATTTATCTGCGTAGGGACTTTAGTCACTCGACCGAGTTTACGAGGTCGAGGACCTGACGGGACTCGAGCTGCGATCCTCGACCTATTGGTCGAGTAGATAAATCTCCTGCCCCACCAGATGTTTAAGTAACGGGAGTAGAGTCGACCTAGATGTTAATGAGACCTCTTTAAGGATATTAAGGAACCTCTTATGAGGCAGTGATAAAAGACGTAACGTAAATTTAACCTATTAAAGGAGATTAAGGAACCTATTATAGAAAGTGCGGGAGATGTAACGTTATACAATCGATGGGAGATGTAACGGAGTGTAATCGACCCGGATATTAAGGAACCTCCTACGAGGAGTGCGGGAGATGTAACGTTATGTGGGAGACGTAATGTAATGATAAAAGACGTAACGTAAATGCTGTTGATCCATTAGATATTAAGGAACCTCTTATGAGAAGTGCGGGAGATGTAACGTTATACAATCGAGCTATTAAAGTTAAAGAGAGCTCCTATGAGGAGTGCGGGAGACGTAACGTTATGTGGAGATTTATCTGCTCGTGCGCCAGCACGAGGTGGGAGACGGAACGGAGTGTACACGGAGTGCAGTTGATGGAAGACGTAACGTGAATACAACTGACCTATTAAAGGATGTTAAAGAGAGCTCTTACGAGGAGTGATAAAAGACGTAACGTAAATTTAACCTATTAAAGGAGATTAAGGAACCTCTTATGAGAAGTGCGGGAGATGTAACGTTATACAACCGATGGAAGACGTAACGTGAATATAATTGAGCTATTAAAGGAAAGAGAGCTCTTACGAGGAGTGAAGTCTTCCTAGATGTTAAGTTGCCCTGGATATTAAGGAACCTCCTACGAGGAGTGAAATCGACCTAGATGTTAAGGAGACCTGGATGTTAGGAGATGGGAGATGTAACGGAGTGCAATCGACCTCTTAAAAGATGTTAAGTTGCGCTAGATGTTATAGGGACTCGACCGAAGGGAGCCCTTGCGCCTACCCTCGACCGTTGCCAAACCCAACCCCTGCCCCACCAGACTACTTTAAGTAACGTAAATGCAGTTGAGCTATACTAGTTAAATAGAGCTCTTACGAGGCTTTACATCTTGTAACGGAGTGCGGGAGACGTAACGTTATGTGGGAGACGTAATGTAATGATAAAAGACGTAACGTAAATGCTGTTGATCCATTAGATATTAAGGAACCTCTTATGAGAAGTGCGGGAGATGTAACGTTATACAATCGAGCTATTAAAGGAAGTTAAAGAGAGCTCCTATGAGGAGTGCGGGAGACGTAACGTTATGCAATCGACCTATTAAAGGATATTAAGGAACCTCTTATGAGGAGTGAAGTCGACCTCTTAAAGGATGTTAGGAGACCTAGATGTTAAGGAGACCGGGATGTTAGGAGATGGGAGATGTAACGGAGTGCAATCGACCTCTTAAAAGATGTTAATGAGAGCTCTTTAAGGATATTAAGGAACCTCTTATGAGGCAGTGATAAAAGACGTAACGTAAATTTTACCTATTAAAGGAGATTAAGGAACCTATTATAGAAAGTGCGGGAGATGTAACGTTATACAACCGATGGAAGACGTAACGTGAATACAATTGAGCTATTAAAGGAAAGAGAGCTCTTACGAGGAGTGAAGTCTTCCTAGATGTTAAGTTGCCCTGGATATTAAGGAACCTCCTACGAGGAGTGAAATCGACCTAGATGTTAAGGAGACCTGGATGTTAGGAGACCTCTTAAAGGATGTTAGGAGATGGGAGATGCAACGGAGTGTAATCGACCTCTTAAAAGATGTTAAGGATACCTAGATGTTAATGAGATGGGAGATGTAACGGAGTGTAATCGACCCGGATATTAAGGAACCTCTTATGAGGCTTTACATCTTGTAACGGAGTGCGGGAGACGTAACGTTATGCAATCGACCTTTTTAAGGATATTAAGGAACCTCTTATGAGGAGTGAAGTCGACCTCTTAAAGGATGTTAGGAGATGGGAGATGCAACGGAGTGTAATCGACCTCTTAAAAGATGTTAAGTCGACCTGGATGTTAGGAGATGGGAGATGCAACGGAGTGTAATCGACCTCTTAAAAGATGTTAAGGAGACCGGGATGTTAGGAGATGGGAGATGTAACGGAGTGCAATCGACCTCTTAAAAGATGTTAATGAGACCTCTTTAAGGATATTAAGGAACCTCTTATGAGGAGTGAAGTCGACCTGGATGTTAGGAGACCTAGATGTTAAGGAGACCTGGATGTTAGGAGACCTCTTAAAGGATGTTAGGAGATGGGAGATGCAACGGAGTGTAATCGACCTCTTAAAAGATGTTAAGGAGACCTGGATGTTAGGAGAAAAAAGATGTTAGGAAACCTCTTAAATAATGTTACTGCCCCACCAAACTATTGAGACGTAACGTGAGTGATAAAAGACGTAACGTAAATGCGGTTGACCTAGATAGATGTTAAAAAGACCTCTTACGAGGCTTTAATATCTTGTAACGGAGTGTAATCGACCTAGATGTTAGAGGAACCTGGATGTTAGGAGATGGGAGATGTAACGGAGTGCGGGAGACGTAACGTGAATGCAGTTAATCTCTTAAAGGAAAGAGACCTCTTACGAGGAGTGAAGTTGACCTAGATGTTAAAGAGAACTCTTAAAGCATTAAAGTTTATGTTACGGGGATCGCGGCTCGAGTCCCGTCAGGTCCTCGACCTCGTAAACTCGGTCGAGTGACTAAAGTCCCTACGCAGATAAATCAGTAGTTTGGGCCTACCCCGCCAAACTATGACGTAACGTGAGTGAAGTCGACCTGGATGTTACCCTTGCGCCCGATCGAGCGGATAAATCTCCATGGGGTAGGACGTTACGTCTCTTTCCCCACCAGACTACTGTGAATGGGACTCGACCGTCTTACTCCCTATCGGTCGCAGCCGTCAAGGCTTACGATGGGAGACGTAACGGAGTGCAGTCGACCTAGTTGTTGAGGTCGACTGCACTCCGTGACGTCTCCCACGGTCGCAGGATAAATGGTTGGGTATGGCTGCGCCTATAGTTTAAGTAACGGAGTGCAGTCGACCCAGTTGGAGGTAGCGAACCCAAAGGGGGAGTTGCTTCGCTCCACATGGGCTTATTCTCTACTGGGCATAGGCTTCTTCGATAAGCCAAACTACCACCGCTTGGTTTCTGACCCGCCCTGCGTTTCTCTTTCTATCCTCTCTCTTTCCTCCCCTACTTTTCCCCTTGGCTCCCTTACTCTCAGTTGGAATTGCGGCGCTCGAGAAAGAAGAAGGCCGGGGCTTTTTCTCGGCTGGGAGGAGTGGGTAGCTGAAGAGGAGGGGATTTATCCTGACCCAGCAGGGGATAGGTTCGAATCCTGCCACCTTTCTTGTGGATCTCGGATGAGAAAATGGAAGAAATGGAAATGTCAATATATGAATTGTTTCATTATTCCTTCTTTCCGGGGCTTTTCATTGCATTCACTTACAATAAAAAACAACCACCAGCGTTTGGTGCAGCACCCGCATTTTGGTGTATTCTTCTTTCTTTCCTTGGTCTTTTGTTCTGTCATATTCCTAATAACTTATCCAATTACAACGTATTAACTGCTAATGCACCTTTCTTTTATCAAATCTCAGGGACATGGTCTAATCATGAGGGTAGTATTTTATTATGGTGTCGGATCCCAAGTTTTTATGGATTCCTTTTTTGTTACCGGGCCCAAAGTAAGAATGTCTCAAAACGAGAAAGTCCTTTTTTTTCCTTTGTCTTAAACTTCGTGACGAAGCTCTCTCTTCGCGAAGCCCGCACTCCCTTTGCTCCTCTGGGAAAAAGGACTTTGTTGCATCTGGCACGAGATGATAAAGAGAGAGCGGAGTCTATCGATGAACAGCGGAATGAAGGAGCTCTTGGCATTGCTTTCTTTTTCTTTCCTTTCTTATCAGCGAGTTCCGATCCTTTTGTTCGAAATTTCTTCGTTCGTACCGAACCGCTTGCAGAATCAAATCCTGTTCCACAAGATCCTATATTAGCTATACATCCTCCTTGCATTTATGCCGGAGAAGTCGCCAGTGCTATGGGCTTTGCCTTATGTAGATCAAAAATGCTGAATGGGATTCTCCACTCGCTTAGGAAGGACGAAAAGAACGGAACGCTGCTTTGCTCTGCTGGATGCGTCGGAAGCGAAAAAGTGAAATTCAAAGATGTGGGCAATAGAAGCCTGCTCATGCGCCAATCACCCACTACTCTTTGTTGGACCGCCGGCGCGAACACAGTGGTCTCTGACCAGGACCAGGAAGCAATTCGAATTTGGATCTTGATATGTCGGTGCTTTTTAACCGTAGGCATCTTGCCAGGAAGTTGGTGGGCTCATCATGAATTAGGTCGGGGTGGCTGGTGGTTTCGGGATCCCGTAGAAAATGCTTCTTTTATGCCTCGGGTATTAGCCACAGCTCGTATTCATTCAGTCATTTTACCACTTCTTCATTCTTGGACTTTGCTTCTGAATATTCTGACTTTTCTATGCTGTGTCTTAGGAACCTTTTCAATACGGTCCGGATTGCTAGCTCCCGTTCATAGTTTTGCGGAAGATGATACACGAGGAATCTTTTTATGGTGGTTCTTCCTTCTAATGACCGGCATATCCCTTCTTCTTTTCTCTCAGATGAAGCAGCAGGCATCGGTCCGTAGAACCCATAAAAAAGAGATGGTTGTAGCGCGAAGTACTCTTGTGCACATAAAGACCCTCCGCCCGAAGAATTGACCTTGGGATGCTTCACTGTGACGTAGATTTTTATTTAGAACTTCGGAAGATGGTCAAGGTAGTTATGTAGTAGCTTCCCCTCGAGCAGAGAAAGCCAGCCGCTTGCCTCCTTGTGTGGAAATGCTCATGATCTCCCGCGAAGACTCAGGGAAAGGTCCGCCCTTCGAATAGTAGCGAACATAATGAAATTAAGAAATCATAGAATCCTCCTCCCTATAGTCCACTTTCCAATCAGTTTCAAGATCACCCGCGGTATTCCCGGATCGGAGAAAGCTTCGGAAGTGCAGCAGTAAAAAAGGCTATGGATAGAAAGTTCAATATCGATACGATCGGTCACTCCGAGTAGTCTGGTTCAAGGTGATTTATCGACTCGAGTTCACGAAGGCCCTGGTCGACTGCACTCAACAACTTTAAGAGGTCTCCTTAAGAGGTCGAAGTAGTCCTTTAAGAGGTCTCCTAACATCCAGGTCTCCTTAACATCTAGGTCGATTTCACTCCGTTACAAGATATTAAAGCACGTTACGTCTCTTACCATTACGTTACTTAAAAAAGGTGGGGAAAGAGACGCAACGGAGTGCGGGAGACGTAACGTAAATGCAGTTAACCTATACTAGTTAAAGAGACCTCTTACGAGGAGTGAAGTTGACCTAGATGTTAAGGAGACCCGGCTGTTAAGGAGATTTATCTAAAAGTACTCGACCGATAGGAAAGAGACGTAACGTGCTTTAATATCTTGTAACGGAGTGCGGGAGACGTAACGTAATGAAGTCGACCTAGATGTTAATGAGACCTAGATGTTAAGGAGACCTGGGTGTTACGAGGATCGCAAGCTCGAGGGGTAGGCGCAAGGGCGCCCTGGCGGTCGAGTCGCTTCGTGGAGATTTATCTGCTCGATCCCTTGGATCGAGCAGATAAATCAGTAGTCTGGTGGGGAAAGAGACGTAACGTGCTTTAATATCTTGTAACGGAGTGCGGGAGACGTAACGTAATGAAGTCGACCTAGATGTTAATGAGACCTAGATGTTAAGGAGACCTGGATGTTAAGGGAGTGCTAGCGCACGAGGCACGGAGTCCACACTCCGTTACATCTCCCATCTCCTAACATCCAGGTCTCCTTAACATCTAGGTCTCATTAACATCTAGGTCGACTTCATTACGTTACGTCTCCCGCACTCCGTTACAAGATATTAAAGCACGTTACGTCTCTTACCACTACGTTACGTCTCTTTCCCCATGGCCCTTTAGGGACTCGACTGCCAGGGGCCTGCCCCACCAGACTACTTTAAGTAACGTTGTGCAGTCGACCTCTTAAAGGACTATCTCGACCTCTTAAAGGAGACCCGGGTGTTACGAGGACCTGAAAGGTGCGGAGCAACTCTCCCTTCGGGTTCGCTACCTGAAAGGTAGCAGGAGTAGTTTGGTAGGGCAGTAACATCCAGGTCTCCTTAACATCTAGGTCTCATTAACATCATTTAAGAGGTCTCCTAACATCCAGGTTCCTTCTCTAGGTCGATTACACTCCGTTACAAGATACTAAAGCCTCATAAGAGGTCTTTTTAACATCTATCTAGGTCTCCTTAGCATCTAGGTCTCCTAACATCCAGGTCTCCTTAACATCTAGGTCTCCTAACATCCAGGTCGACTTCACTCCTCATAAGAGGTTCCTTAATATCCTTAAAGAGGTCTCATTAACATCTTTTAAGAGGTCGATTGCACTCCGTTACATCTCCCATCTCCTAACATCCCGGTCTCCTTAACATCTTTTAAGAGGTCGATTACACTCCGTTGCATCTCCCATCTCCTAACATCCTTTAAGAGGTCTCCTTAACATCTAGGTCTCCTAACATCCAGGTCGACTTAACATCTAGGTCGATTTCACTCCGTTACATCTCCCGCACTTCTCATAAGAGGTTCCTTAATATCCTTAAAGAGGTCTCATTAACATCTAGGTCGACTCTACTCCCGTTACGTCTCCCACATAACGTTACGTCTCCCGCACTCCGTTACAAGATGTAAAGCCTCATAAGAGGTTCCTTAATATCCGGGTCGATTACACTCCGTTGCATCTCCCATCTCATTAACATCTTTTAAGAGGTCGATTACACTCCGTTGCATCTCCCATCTCCTAACATCCCGGTCTCCTTAACATCGTTTAAGAGGTCTCCTAACATCCAGGTTCCTCTAACATCTAGGTCTCTTTAACATCTAGGTCAACTTCACTCCTCGTAAGAGGTTTCTTTAACATCTAGGTCAGGTTAACTGCATTCACGTTACGTCTCCCGCACTCCGTTGCATCTCCCGCACTCCTCATAAGAGGTTCCTTAATATCCGGGTCGATTACACTCCGTTACATCTCCCATCTCATTAACATCTAGGTCTCCTTAACATCTTTTAAGAGGTCGATTACACTCCGTTGCATCTCCCATCTCCTAACATCCTTTAAGAGGTCTCCTAACATCCAGGTCTCCTTAACATCTAGGTCGATTTCACTCCTCGTAGGAGGTTCCTTAATATCCAGGGCAACTTAACATCTAGGAAGACTTCACTCCTCGTAAGAGCTCTCTTTCCTTTAATAGCTCAATTATATTCACGTTACGTCTTCCATCGGTTGTATAACGTTACATCTCCCGCACTTTCTATAATAGGTTCCTTAATCTCCTTTAATAGGTTAAATTTACGTTACGTCTTTTATCACTGCCTCATAAGAGGTTCCTTAATATCCTTAAAGAGCTCGATTGCATAACGTTACGTCTCCCGCACTCCGTTACAAGATGTAAAGCCTCGTAAGAGCTCTATTTAACTAGTATAGCTCAACTGCATTTACGTTACTTAAAGTAGTCTGGTGGGGCAGGGGTTGGGTTTGGCAACGGTCGAGTCCCTATAACATCTAGCGCAACTTAACATCTAGGAAGACTTCACTCCTCGTAAGAGCTCTCTTTAACATCCTTTAATAGGTCAGTTGTATTCACGTTACGTCTTCCATCAACTGCACTCCGTGTACACTCCGTTCCGTCTCCCACCTCGATCTTACGATCGAGCAGATAAATCTCCACATAACGTTACGTCTCCCGCACTCCTCGTAAGAGGTTCCTTAATATCCTTTAATAGGTTGATTGTATAACGTTACATCTCCCGCACTTCTCATAAGAGGTTCCTTAATCTCCTTTAATAGGTTAAATTTACGTTACGTCTTTTATCACTCCTCGTAAGAGCTCTCTTTAACTTCCAGGACAACTTAACATCTAGGAAGACTTCACTCCTCGTAAGAGCTTCCTTAATATCCTTTAATAGCTCAATTGTATTCACGTTACTTAAACATCTGGTGGGGTAGGAGATTTATCTACTCGACCGATAGGAAAGAGACGTAACGTGAGTGCGGGAGATGCAACGGAGTGCGGGAGACGTAACGTTATGTGGGAGACGTAACGGGAGTAGAGTCGACCTAGATGTTAATGAGACCTCTTTAAGGATATTAAGGAACCTCTTATGAGAAGTGCGGGAGATGTAACGGAGTGAAATCGACCTAGATGTTAAGTCGACCTGGATGTTAGGAGACCTAGATGTTAAGGAGACCTGGATGTTACGAGGATCGCAGCTCGAGTCCCATCAGGTCCTCGATCTAGGAGATCGAGCAGATAAATCTCCATCAATTTATTCACGTTGCGTCTTCCATCAACTGCACTCCGTGTACACTCCGTTCCGTCTCCCGCCTCGATCTCGTAAACTCGATCGAGTCACTAACTACGCAGATAAATCTCCATCAACTGTATTCGCGTTACGTCTCCCGCACTCACGTTACGTCTCTTTCCTTGCTTCCTTTCCCCACCAAACTACTTGCGGATCAAGTTGAATCGGCCAATCGGGTATGGCTCCACGAATTCTCTTTTTGATTTTGATTCCATATACTAATTCGCTACTCAACTCCAAACAAAAGACCTAGGCTCGCGTGCATCACCGAAGCGTCATCCTGACCTCGGTCCTAGAAGTCCCCCATCCCCTGCTCTCGCTTCTCGTCCCACCAGGAGATAGACTTGAGTTGATCAGCCACAACAAGTACCCAGGAGGGATTTCAAACACTCTCTTCCTGACCCTCGGTCTCAATAGGTTAAAATTTACAGTAGGCAAAGACCAGTGACTTCCAAATCCCTGGAAGATTCTTCCGCGTGATGAGCCATTCCTATCAAGGGTAATCCAGACTAACGCTCCCTCCGTATGGTAGTCCATCAACAAAGATGCTTCCTCGCTCATAAATCCTAAATACCATAGAATCTACCCGCTTCTGCTCATCCACGGGTAAGGCAGATATATATATATTTGAATGGAAGGCTCGGCTTCATGTCATTGATGAGAAATTGAATGTACATCCGAGACAACCACATCCGTGATCCAAGCAGGCCCATTTGCGCCCCACTCTTCATCACAACAACTGGACACTGCCCACTTCGCTAGGCGATGAGCGACACAATTGGACTCTCTAAAACAGAAATAAAAACAACATGACTCAAAAGCAGAACTCAAAGCTAAACAGTCATCTAACAAAGTAGCTATAGGACTCCAATTTGGAGTTTGACTTTGTAATGCCTTCATTACAACTTGTGCATCACCTTCTAGTATCACCTGCTGCAACCCCTTATGAATAGCTATCTCCATTGCACATCTCAAAGCTAAAGCCTCCGCCATCTCTGGTGACCAAGCTCCGAGCATGGTTCGCGATACCGCAAAGACCACCGTCATGGTTACGACCCACTAAGCCTACACCTGCTTTGCCTCTTGTCACATCAATTGCTGCATCTGTATGAATTTTAATAGCACCCAATGGTGGTGGAATCCAGGTAGCATTTTGCCGTTGACGATGCTCCCGCTTAGTCTCGCCCCAGGCCTTCCAATACACCTCTAGCAGCCGCTCTTAGGATCATGCCCTGCAAACTCTCTTCTTTTCGTTGAAAAAGAGCATTTTTACGAACATTCCACATTTTCCACAATAAGACCCCCAAAAGACATTGTTCCTCTTCTGTCAGCTTTTGAGTTGAATCAAAAAACCAATCTTTAAAACATATATGGTCTGAATCCCCCTTTAAGCCACACTTATCCCATACCACATGAGACCGCCTTCATTGCCGATGATTCAAAGTTTCAGGAGCATCACAAACATAACACATACCTGTAACAGTTTAACCAAATTTTCTCCGGATATCACAGCCATAGGAAAGATCTAATTTTTGGTGGGACTCTCCCACACTCGCTGCCAAACTGGGTCGGGAGACCCTGAAGATGATGCCACCCCTTGCTTTCTCTGCATAATACGCACTTCGCACTGTAAACCGACCGAGAAGGCCCAAAATTTCTCATCCCTTGGACTTCGCTTACTAAGAGGTAGGCTTAGGATTCGATCAACATCGTAAGGGAGAATCACGAATCAGATCCGTTCGCCACGAGCCCCGTTCATGGTCGATGAGCATAGCTACCTTCACATTTTCTTCAATTGTTGCGGTGTGATGACTCGGAAACCTGGCCCCCCTGGTAGCCATTTATCCTCCCATATCCCGACATCCCTTCCATCACCAATTCTCCACACCGCCCCTCGCTCAGCCACGGGGCGTGATCCCATAATACTACACCAGGTGAAACTCGGCGAGAAGCCCAATTTTGCGTCCCAAATCGCTCCTCTTGGGAAGTACCTTCTTTAAAGCACTTGGGCTAGCAACGAATTAGGATCGCTGTGAAGTCTCCAGATCTGCTTTGCCAGCATCGCATCATTGAAAACTTTAAGGTCTCGGAAGCCCATCCCACCTCGTGCCTTAGGTCGACACAATTTCTCCCAACTCATCCAATGTATTTTCGGTAACAAACATCCAGGTCTCCTTAACATCTAGGTCGAGATAGTCCTTTAAGAGGTCGACTGCACTTACGTTACTTAAAGTAGTCTGGTGGGGCAGGAGATTTCTCTGCTCGACCCGTAGGGAAAGAGACGTAACGTGCTTTAATATCTTGTAACGGAGTGCGGGAGACGTAACGTAATGAAGTCGACCTAGATGTTAATGAGACCTAGATGTTAAGGAGACCTAGATGTTACGGGGATCGTAGCTTGAGGTCTCTTTAACCTTAATATCTAGGTCAACTTAACATCTAGGTTGACTTAACATCTAGGTCGACTTCACTCACGTTACGTCTCTTATCATTACGTTACGGTAGTTTGGTGGGGTAGGCCTCCTCTAAGAGGTTTTCTTTAACATCCTTTAATAGGTCGACTTCACTCCTCGTAAGAGTTCTCTTTAACATCTTTTAATAGGTCGATTGCATAACGTTACGTCTCCCATCAACTGCATTCACGTTACTTAAACAGTAGTCTGGTGGGGAAAGAGACGTAACGTTAGTGGTAAGAGACGTAACGTAAGTGCGGGAGATGTAACGGAGTGAAATCGACCTAGATGTTAAGGAGACCTGGGTGTTAGGAGACCTGGATGTTACCGAACCTACCAAACTATTTAATACCGATAGGTAGCGAGCCTTGACGGCTGCTACCTAAAAGGTAGCGAGGATTCAGACAAGACCGCTAGGTAGCGAACCTTGAAGGAGAGTCCCGTCAGGTCCCCGTAACATCCAGGTCTCCTTAACATCTAGGTCGATTTCACTCCGTTACATCTCCCGCACTTACGTTACGTCTCTTTCCTAGCGGTCGAGTAGATAAATCTCCTCACTCCGTTCCATCTCCCGCACTTCTTATAATAGGTCTTTTTAATATCCTTTAAGAGGTCGATTCCACAACTAATCGTAGGCCCCGCCGTCGTATGGTCGACTCCCATCAGGTCCTCGATCTGGAGATCGAGCAGATAAATCTCCATCAACTGCATTTACGTTACGTCTTTTATCACTCCTCGTAACAGGTCTCTTTAACATCCTTTAATAGCTCAATTGTATTCACGTTACGTCTTCCATCAACTGCACTCCGTGTACACTCCTGGCGCAAGGGCTTCGCTATCGCTCGAGTCCCTAAAGGGCCACCTCGTGCGTAAGCACGAGGCGCGGAGCCCTCATTTACGTTACGTCTTTTATCACTCACGTTACGTCTCTTTCCCAGACTACTTTCAAGCCGCTCGGGGGTAGGGGCAAGGGCTCCCTATCGGTCGAGTCGCTTCGTAGATAAATCTCCTCGTGCTAGCGCACGAGTCACGGAGTCCACCATCTTTCAGAAGATTCTTGCGGACTTGTCGTACCTGAAAGTCTGTGAGAAAGCCTGCCGACTTAATGAGAGCGGAGTCAATCTTCTGCTGGCTAAAGCTGTCCTTGCTTTCTCCAGAAACCGATGCTATACAAGAAATTGGTGTAAGAAAGACAAGGTCCAGTAGATACCAACATCTCCTATTCAGAGAAGGGGTCGAGAATATAGAAAAAAGGGGGATTGGCCTAGTAGGTCGGTTCTGCCTTGCAGGAGCCTTACTTTCGCATCTCTCTGTCGCCCTGGATGTTGTCTGCTTTCAAGGAGAAGCATCAATTCATATGAGACAGCCTCACCCCGATGTCAAGTTCTGCCTTGCGGGGCTCTTTCTTTCGATGCTATGGAACTAGAAAGGTCCAATCCCATGCCCAGCCCATTTCCTTTACTTAGTGAGCCCGAACTCTCAGTGCGCTCGCTCCGGACCACCCTCGTCTAAGGAACGAGTCTGACTGCTCCAGTGGGCCTTCGCCGGGCTCGCATAGAGCGTCTTCATTCTCCAGAGTATTTTTGACCATATATGGCTTCCGCCCGTCGTCTGTGAATTCCGCATGAGTTTCTTCGACCAAGTCATGCATTCCCCTTGCCACACCATTGGGGTCACGTCAGTCTTCCAAAAAACTATGCTCTTGGATAAGCGAATTCCCCCGACTTCAATGACAAGCTCTGGAGGAGCCGGGTTCCGCAAGTGTATTAGCGAAATTGCCTTGCTCATGGGTTGGGCTGCTGGGGGCAGGGATCAAGAGGCATTTGGGTCGTAGTAGTGGGAGATGGCTTGGCGGTGCAGGACATCATTGTGCATTAAAGAGGACTTTGGCATTTGGATTAGGCTTTGCTTTTCAACGGCGTTCTCTTGTTCTACGGTTGTCGCTGTCGCAGTCCCGGAAGGCATTCTTGACTTGAGGGTTCATCCTTTCCTGCGTGGCCTGGCATGATTCTTTTCTCATGCTCCTATGGCTTCTGCGGATTTGCCGACGTGCGCAGACTTCCAGCACTTGACAGAAATGAGGCCGACCTCTGAACTATTGAACATAGAAAGTCGAGAGGATGGTTGAATTCAAGAAGCATCCTCCGGGCTGGTACTGACGTGAAGATCCGCGAGAGTGGAACACATTCTCTCTTTTTCTTGGCAGCATGGATGAAAAGGGAATTAATGGACTTGAATTGGAATAAGGGAGACGACGGACCGGGAAGAGCGAATTCGCACGGGATCTTCCACGCCTATAGAATTGGATGCTGTCTCTTACTGAGGAGACTACTTCGACCTCTTAAAGGAGACCTCATAGTGCATATGATGACAGAAAGAACTGCGAGGACTGGGAACTACAATGTCCCCAATTCTCCGACCTACCATACGATCCATTAATGGCTAATCCATATCTATATGAGTATGCCCCAATCTTCTAATCTTACTATGGCCCTGTCCCAATCCCTTTCTTTCTTGACCCGACAGACCAAAGGCCCCATCCAGTGCGCTCTCTGGTCGAGCTCTTTTGGTGTGGATCTCCGGAGCAAGGTTTGTTTGTAAGATGGCTTTATTCGCCCGAAGGATAAAGTGGAGTTTAGTAAGGGAGTGGAGATCCGAAGGTGCGAAGCAGCTCGACCGAGTAGATAAATCTCCTAACATCTCTTAAGAGGTCGACTTTAAGAGGTCGAAGTAGTCGAGGTCTCCTTAACATAGAGGAATTTTAAGAGGTCGACGGCACTCCGTGTTCACTCCGTTACTTAAAATAGTCTGGTGGGGCAGGAGATTTATCTACTCGACCGATAGGAAAGAGACGTAACGTGCTTTAATATCTTGTAACGGAGTGCGGGAGACGTAACGTAATGATAAAAGACGTAACGTAAATGCAGTTGACCTCGTAGATATTAAGGAACCTCTTATGAGAAGTGCGGGAGATGTAACGGAGTGCGGGAGACGTAACGTAATGATAAAAGACGTAACGTAAATGCAGTTGATCTATTAGATATTAAGGAACCTCTTATGAGAAGTGAAGTCGTCCGGGATGTTAGGAGACCTAGATGTTAATGAGACCTAGATGTTAAGGAGACCGGGATGTTAGGAGATGGAGATTTATCTGCATCCTACCCTACCAAACTACTCCACTCGAGAGCATTTATGCGATCGAGGCGGGAGACGGAACGGAGTGTACACGGAGTGCAGTTGATGGAAGACGTAACGTGAATACAACTGACCTATTAAAGGATGTTAAAGAGAGCTCTTACGAGGAGTGATAAAAGACGTAACGTAAATATAGTTAATTAAAGGATATTAAGGAAGCTCTTATGAGAAGTGCGGGAGATGTAACGTTATACAACCGATGGAAGACGTAACGTGAATATAATTGAGCTATTAAAGGAAAGAGAGCTCTTACGAGGAGTGAAGTCTTCCTAGATGTTAAGTTGCCCTGGATATTAAGGAACCTCCTACGAGGAGTGAAATCGACCTAGATGTTAAGGAGACCTGGATGTTAGGAGATGGGAGATGTAACGGAGTGCAATCGACCTCTTAAAAGATGTTAAGTTGCGCTAGATGTTATAGGGACTCGACCGTACGGGAGCCCTTGCGCCCGTGTAATCGACCTCTTAAAAGATGTTAAGGAGACCTCTTAAAGGATGTTAGGAGATGGAGATTTATCTGCTCGATCTCCTAGATCGAGGACCTGATGGGACTCGACCGTACGGGAGCCCTTGCGCCCGTGTAATCGACCTCTTAAAAGATGTTAATGAGACCTAGATGTTAAGGAGACCTGATGTTACTGACCCGCCAAACTACGACGTAACTTAATATCTTGTAACGGAGTGAAATCGACCTAGATGTTAAGGAGACCTGGATGTTAAGGGAGTGCTTTCGCACGAGCAGATAAATCTCCACACTCCGTTACATCTCCCATCTCCTAAACATCTAGGTCAACTGCACTCCTCGTAAGAGGTCTCTTTAACATATAGGTCAACTACATTCACGTTACGTCTCCCGCACTCCGTTGCGTCTCTTTCCCAAACTACTGATTTATCTGCGTAGTTTAGTGACTCGATCGAGTTTACGAGATCGAGGTGGTGGCCCTTTAGGGACTCGAGCTGCGATCCTCGACCTATCGGTCGAGTAGATAAATCTCCTGCCCCACCAGAAGTTTAAGTAACGGGAGTGCGGGAGATGTAACGGAGTGCGGGAGACGTAACGTAATGATAAAAGACGTAACGTAAATGCAGTTGATCTATTAGATATTAAGGAACCTCTTATGAGAAGTGCGGGAGATGTAACGGAGTGAAATCGACCTAGATGTTAAGGAGACCTAGATGTTAAGGGAGATCTTACGATCGAGGCGCGGAGCCCTCATTCACGTTACGTCTCCCGCACTCCGTTGCATCTCCCGCACTTCTCGTAAGAGGTCTTTTTAACATCCTTAAGAACTAGGTCAACTTAACATCTGGGTCGATTTCACGGGCGCAAGGGCTCCCTTACGGTCGAGTCCCGTCAGGTCCTCGATCTCGTAAACTCGATCGAGTCACTAAAGTGCCTACGCAGATAAATCTCCTCATTTACGTTACGTCTTTTATCACTCACGTTACGTCTCTTTCCCAGACTATTTTAAGTAACGTCGTGCAGTCGACCTCATAAAGGTGCGAAGAGCCGTGCATGTTGTAGAAATTCTGCCTTCCGCCTACCCACCTCTCTCACTTCTCATCGATTCACGGGACCAACATCTATGAAGAGCCGACTCGTTCTCCTACCTATACTTCTACTTCATTCACCTTCTTTCAATCGAGCACCTATCGATCGTAGTGATTATTCGTCAAGACAGCGGACGACCATCCGACTGTCCGTATCGATGCTAGGATTCTTATAGGAAAGAGCATTCGCAGGAGTTCTAGGAGTCCATCCTACCGGACCTACAATCCTATCGATCAGATTAAGTCATTGGAAGAGGAGAGAGACCGGACGTAAAGAGAACAACGGAAGAACCCGGACGGGGCATGTCAGACAGAACTACGCTCGCATCCTCATAAATACCCGGAGGGCTAGCAGAACGTAACCGTCCCGCTGACCGGGCTCCTCCGTTCAGAGCTCTCTCCTTGACCATTCCCATTCACCCCCTCATTCACTCCCAATCGGGGGAGCGGCTGGAGCTTAAGTCAAGCGCCATAGACAGGTTTTTGAAGTATGTCCTTCCTCTTCGATTGAACGAACACGAGTAGATGAATCCACCGGAGATGATTTACCTCTTTTCCTTTTCATTCTAGAGCAGCCATCACAACAAACCTCTATTAGAGATAGGCCCGACCGTTCGAAATTAAGTACCATAAGGCGACGTCGCATTCTACTGGTGGGATAGGCGACCAGCCTAGCTAGCCACCCCTCGCTCACTCTTGTTAAAACTGAATGAGGAAAAGGACCAAACAACTAATGGAATCCTGTTAGAGTTCAGAACAATGAAGAAGGTTCTTTGGAAGGCCAAAAACCGGAATTCAGAAAAAGGAAAGCGGATTGAAACAGTAATCACGTCTCAATGGATTTACTCGCTCCGGACCCTCAGGATACGGATTCCTGACACAACCCCCCACCACCGAACTAGACCCCTGGCCTAATGATAAAGAAAACCAGAGTGGAGAGAACTTCTTATCTTTCAAATCTTCCTCTCCCTTCTATAGATGTCGAAAGGAAGCCAGAATATCTTAGAATTTGAGAAGGATAAGCGGAAATCAAATTTCAGGAAAACAAACCCTCGCTGCTCTGAACCAACCGAACTCATTGGGCGAATCCCTTCGTCTTGCTCGACCTCCCTGCTAATGTGTTATCCTATTGGTTGAGTCCTATCAAAAAAAACGAGAAATCCTCGGATGGAGAATTGCTGGGCAGTGTAGGGGCTCTCCCCTATCGGTGGATCTTGATCTCCGCCTGTAGGCTTCATTTCCTTCATGGATCCTCTTGCTCTTTCTTACGCGGTGCTCCGCTAAAAAAAAGGGGGTTTGTAGGCAAATTCCGCTTAGGGCTTCTTGTTAACCTTTCCTCGCCCTGGTACCACATCTCCAGAAATGTCCCATATCAGACACCAATGGGAACTCGCCTGACAAAAAGTACTCTGCAATGTTCTTATCAAGCATCTTCCCTATCAACCATGATTGAATCCTTGCCCCTCGCTCACGGGAATTGGTAGGGGAGTCGAGTGTATCTGCTGATCCACTTCTGGCCATTCTAGGCCAAAGGATGGAGGGTTAACAACGTGACCAATCGCTCTCTATAGGACCCCCGCTCTTTGTAGACTTCCTCTGCATCTGCTCCTTGACTGGCTCAAACCCTACCTCATGACAGACAGAGCCTGGACAGCAGCAACAAGATTCCCCGGGGGTTTAGGGGGAAGTATTGATTAAGCATGGTCTGAATGCAGCACAAATTCTGTCTCACTACTGCTTTTTTATTAGTAGTTCAGCTCCACTTAGTTTTGAAGAAAGCTACGGGCTTCTTCTTAAAGTACTGCCCCGCATCACATTAAAAATGTGTCTCAGAAGAAGAGGTAACATTACTTCCATTTCTGAGCTGCATCCTTTCAGGTGCAATGAGTGGAAGAAAAATGAATCTTCAATGGAAGCTTCTGATGTCAAGGATAAGGAGTTGGCCATGTTGTTCGTGAGAATCCCAGGAGATTTATCTACTCGTGCGATAGAAAGAGACGTAACGTGCTTTAATATCTTGTAACGGAGTGCGGGAGACGTAACGTAATGATAAAAGACGTAACGTAAATGAGGAGATTTATCTACTCGATCGTAAGATCGAGGTGGGAGACGTAACGGAGTGTACACGGAGTGCAGTTGATGGAAGACGTAACGTGAATACAACTGACCTATTAAAGGATGTTAAAGAGAGCTCTTACGAGGAGTGAAGTCTTCCTAGATGTTAAGTTGCGCTAGATGTTATAGGGACTCGACCGTACCCTACCCAACCCCTACCCCACCAAGTTCAAGTAACGTAAATACAGTTGATCTAGTAGATATTAAGGAAAACTCTTATGAGGAGTGATAAAAGACGTAACGTAAATTTAACCTATTAAAGGAAATTAAGGAAGCTCTTATGAGAAGTGCGGGAGATGCAACGGAGTGCGGGAGACGTAACGTGAATGCAGTTAATCTAGTAGATATTAAGGAAACCTCTTACGAGGAGTGAAGTTGACCTAGATGTTAAAGAGACCTAGATGTTAGGAGACCTAGATGTTAAGGAGACCTGGATGTTAAGGAGATTTATCTAATAGTACTCGACCGTTAGGAAAGAGACGTAACGTGCTTTAATATCTTGTAACGGAGTGAAATCGACCTAGATGTTAAGGAGACCTGGATGTTACCGAACCTACCAAACTCTTTTTCCGCTAGGTAGCGAACCTTGAAGGAGAGTCCCGTCAGGTCCTCGACCTCGTAAACTCGGTCGAGTGACTAAAGTCCCTACGCAGATAAATCAGTAGTTTGGGAAAGAGACGTAACGTGAGTGCGGGAGATGTAACGTTATGCAATCGACCTAGATAGATGTTAAAGAGACCTCAAGCTACGATCCTCGACCTCGTAAACTCGGTCGAGTGACTAAAGTCCCTACGCAGATAAATCTCCTACCCCACTATCTCGACCTAGATGTTTAGGAGACCTGGATGTTACTGAACCGCCAAACTACGACGTAACGTGAGTGATAAAAGACGTAACGTAAAATTAACCTATTAAAGGATATTAAGGAACCTCTTATGAGAAGTGAAGTCGTCCTGGATGTTAGGAGACCTGGATGTTAAGGGAGATCTTACGATCGAGCAGATAAATCTCCACGAAGCGACTCGACCGACCCCTTGCGCCGGAAGACCGTACTCCTTCGGGTTCGCTACCTAGCGGTAGCAGGCTAAAGCCCCTACGTTTAAGTAACGTGGTGGTAAGAGACGTAACGTGCTTTAATATCTTGTAACGGAGTGAAATCGACCTAGATGTTAAGGAGACCTGGATGTTAGGAGATCTCTTAAAGGAGACCTCTTAAAGAACTATCTCGGCCCAAAAGGAATCTCTGCTCGCCCCGGAAACGGAGAAGAAGTTCTTCATTTGGGTATAGTTTCCAAGAGAAAATCCAGCCTTTGGTCCAACCCGCGTATGGACGCATCTCCCATGGTATTTGGTGGAGATGGGATGGAGACTGATGAATGATCGAAACTACTCCATCGGGGATCGGCGCTCATGATCAATGAGCAAGTATTGGTTGAGATGCCCCGAGAAAGGGATTAATACCACTACAACCTAGGAAGAATAAAACACATGGATATTTCTCTTAAAGAGGACCTCTTAAGGAACTCAAAGACTCTCCGAGGAGAATGAGAATAAAAGAGAATAGAAGGGTCTTCGGTCTTGAGAACAAGAATGGAAAGAATTTGGGCTTGACCGGTCAATCTATGTCAGAGATCCCAAGTGTGGGCGAGATATCGACCCATCACTCTTAAAGGTCCCCAGATGTCGTGAGCGTCAGGAGATTAAAATATATCGGGGTGGGGAATCGTAAAAGGATCCTTTATAAGATCCAAGCTCGGACGAAGCAGTGCCGTATCTACTATCTGTTTCGCCTCATCAGACCGGAAGGTATTCAATCTTTTAGCTAGTTGGCGTAGCAACTCGACGTCACCTACCCTCCCACGGGCCTACCCCGCCATTGAAATAACTCGACCGAATGGAAAGAGACGTAACGTGAGTGTAGTCGACCTAGATGTTAGGATTTATCCTCCGGTGGCACTTTAAGAGGTCTCCTTTAAGAGGTCTCCTAACATCCAGGTTCCTTCAACATCTAGGTCGATTACACTCCGTTACAAGATATTAAAGCACGTTACGTCTCTTACCATTACGTTACTTAAAATAGTCCTTTAAGAGGTCTCCTTAAGAGGTCGACTCCACTAACGTTACTTAAACTCCCTCTTCGCTAGCGCTCGAGTCCCTTTCAGGTCCTCGATCTTACGATCGAGCAGATAAATCTCCACACAACGTTACTTAAAATAGTCTGGTGGGGCAGGAGATTTTTCTACGTAGTTAGTCACTCGACCGAGTTTACGAGGTCGAGGATCGCAAGCTCGAGTCCCGTCAGGTCCTCGATCTAGGAGATCGAGCAGATAAATCTCCATGGGGCAGGAGATTTATCTACTCGACCCTATTGGGTCGAGGACCTGAAAGGAGAGTCCCGTCAGGAGATTTATCTGCTCGATCCCATTGGGGTCGAGGTTGCGAAGCACACGAAGGGAGACGTAACGGAGTGTGGACTCCGTGCCTCGTGCGAAAGCACGACCTACCCCACCAGACTACTGATTTATCTGCGTAGGGACTTTAGTCACTCGACCGAGTTTACGAGGTCGAGGATCACGACCGTCGGTAAAAATAGTTTGGTAGGGTAGGACGTTTAAGTAACGTAATGGTAAGAGACGTAACGTGCTTTAATATCTTGTAACGGAGTGAAATCGACCTAGATGTTAAGGAGACCTGGATGTTAGGAGACCTCTTAAAGGAGACCTAATTGGAGTGGTTTGCTCCCTAACAACTGGTCGACTGCACAACGTTACTTAAAGTAGTCTGGTGGGGAAAGAGACGAAACGTGAGTGAAGTCGACCTGGCTGTTAAGGAGATTTATCTAATAGTACTCGACCGTTAGGAAAGAGACGTAACGTGAGTGATAAAAGACGTAACGTAAATGCGGTTGACCTAGATAGATGTTAAAAAGACCTCTTACGAGGAGTGAAGTCGACCTGGATGTTAGGAGACCTGGATGTTACGAGGATCGCAAGCTCGAGTCCCGTCAGGAATAGTTTGGTGGGGTAGGCTTAAGAGATCGAAGTAGTCCTTTAAGAGGTCGACTGCACTCACGTTACGTCTCCCTTGGGGTAGGCTGTTTCACGTTACGTCTCTCACCAGGGGATCGAGCAGATAAATCTCCACACTCCGTTACAAGATATTAAAGCACGTTACGTCTCTTTCCCACCAGACTTTTGTGATTGGGAGTTCATTCCCGTGTTTGGAACTTATCAAGTTCTGCATCTGCAAATAAGGATGCGGCTTCAAAATGATAGGGATTTCCTGTTTTCAATCAATCATATCAATCAGAACACTCACTTAAAATTGCTTATAAGAAGAAATATTAGAAAGTAGTCTCGGAAAAGGCCAGAGTATGAGGTCGAGCAGCAGTTATAAGGAGGATTCATATAGTAAGGTTTTTTTTAGGTTTGGAATAGTGCATTCCCGGGAACTTCTAAAGTTCTGCAAAGAAAGATGCGACTTCTTTTTGGAATTGGAAATGAGTAAGAGAGAGAATGTGATAGAAGAAATGGAATATTAAGAGGAAATGACACGAAATGTCATAAATGAAGAGCGGCTCCCAAATGGTGGGGAAAGGAAAGAGACGTAACGTGAGTGCGGGAGATTTCTCTACTCGACCAAAGGAAAGAGACGTAACGTGAGTGCGGGAGATGTAACGTGAATGCAGTTGATGGGAGATGTAACGTTATGTGGAGATTTATCTTCTCGTGCGTTAGCACCAGGGCCGGAGGCTGCTACCTGAAAGGTAGCGAGGCTTTAGACAAAAACAGCTAAGGATATGGGTTTTTGAAAGTGAGAATTCCTTCTCCACTCTCTCGAATCGAGCGATGCTAGTGCTCTGAGCTCAGATCTTCGGAGCGAGATGGATAGTACGAGGGAGAGTCGTCTCGAGAATCTGCAAATTCCGGGCTCTTCCGCCCTTTTTCTCTCTCCCTTTCTTTCTGTTTGTTGGTCAAAAACCAACAAAAACTTTGTGAATTACTCTTCGGAGGGGACCTTTGGATATCAATCAATCATGCCTCAACTGGATCAATTTACTTATTTCACACAATTCTTCTGGTCATGCCTTTTCTTCTTTACTTTCTATAGTTTCATATGCAATGATAGAGATGGAGTACTTGGTATCAGCAGAATTCTCAAACTACGAAACCAACTCCAACTGCACGGGGGGACCAAGAGCCAAAGAAAGGACCCCAATAGTTTGGAGGATCTCTTGATCAAAGGTTTTCACACAGGTGTCTCCTATATGTACTCTAGTTTATTCGAAGTATCCCAATGGTGTAAGTCCGTCGACTTATTTGGAAAAAGGCAGACAATCACTTTGATCTCTTGTTTCGGAGAAATCTGTGGCTCACGAGGAATGGAAAAAAACATCTTCAATTTTATCTCGAAGTCCTCATCTTTCTACAACCATGAAGGTAAGAATGACATGATGCTAATCCATGCTCTACAAGGCCAAGGAAGTTTAATAAAAGGATGAGAATGACAATGATAATGGCAATGATAATG